TTAGCATTTTCAATCTCATAGCACTAATTTAGGTTTAGAGATTATCATATTCACTGCCTTTACATTTATTCTCTTGAGAATGTATTCCTAATAATCCCTCTCTCATAGCCTTTCGCATTTAACCTAATTGTTGTACTCTATACTCTAACTGTGAGTAATCATTATAGCCGGCAACAGTAGGACTTTTTCTGTTTTTGGGGGAAGAGGGATAAGTTTTTCCTCCTACTAATAACATCTATATTTGTTACCCTTTATTAGTCTAAAGAGTCAGAACATGTCTGGGGATTCCTATAGGGTCTTCCATCAGTAGAAAACTGTCTCCCAGTTCAAGCGGACGGAAAGGGGGAGTGGGCGAGTAGTCAGACTTGTGCCGTTGGAGAATTCTGCTCGTGAGCAAATCATACATCTGGGCATGTATGGAAGGGCCTAAAAGATCTTTTTCAAAGTGTGGCCTTGTATTCTTTTTTGTACAGATGCCTCTTCGCGGAGTCAGAAAGATTGTGGTAAACATCCACATACTTTGAATTGAAAATGCTGTTAGGAGAAGGACCAAGCTGATTCTGGCGAAGAGGAAAGGCTAACTTCTTGCACGGTGAAAGCAAAGTGAGCAGAGTGACGAACTCTGGCCAAAGAAGGTCAACCGAGCCATATGCGGTGAGAGTACGGTAAGGATAAAAAAGGATAAGGACCGATGTGTAGATAGCTTGAAGTGAAAGCAATTCTTTTGTTTTCGCTCCTAAAGAAAAAAATCCTGATACACTTTCCAGTCGCAACGTTTGTATTTGTCTAAATAAATAGAAAACAGTCTAGATACGTCTCTGTCTTGCTGGATCTGCCTTATCAAGAGGTTTATCTATACTTAGAACTTGTAAGGAGTCTGAGGTATTTTCTTACTTGACCAAGCCCCTTCCCGTCAGTCTAGCCCTTCCCCTAAAAGGCAAGGTAAGCCTATCTCTTGCTAACTGCACATTTTATTCAGTTCAGTCCCACAGCTGCCTGACTTCGCCAGTCGATTATCTTGAGAGATAGAGGATTTCCACCAAGCCTGAAATGCCTATTATCTTCATAACTAAAGACCGAGAAAGATACATGCTAGTACTTGTAATAGTGGATCTAAGGCTATTCCTGCTTGTTGGGCTTCTTATATCTCTTTCTATCCCGTCAAGCTAATAAGGATCTAAAAATCTCAGGGATAAGAGGGAAAACAAGACAGAGATTCCGTAGAACCAAGGCTTAATGTTTACTTATTAACTCTCTTCAGCTAAGTTCACTAGGTTCCTCCGTAATAAAAAAGAAAGAAGAAGACTGGAATTGCTCGCTAATGTGAAGCCCGGAGAGGAGCACCGGCATTATGCATCTTTACGCGTTTATCTTATGTATATAATACATATAACTCAAGGTCTTCAAAAAGTAGAAGAAGTCCGTTCGATTGCGAGACGAAACGACTAAAAGATAGTCCGGAAGGGGATGGGGTACTGAGCTAACTAGAGTGCAATATCTCCTTGGTTAAAAAGATCCAAAAGCTCGAAGTCCGTTTCAGCGGAACGAATGGGACGCGCTTTAGAATCCACCCATTGCTCTATGTGTATGTGAGCTTCCCGGTGTACGCACGGAGGCATTACCCGAAAGAAGCTTGCGAATATTGTGATGTGATTCATAAGAGAAAGACGCACTTTTTCGTCTGCATCTTCTCGCTAAGCCGGTAATCTGTGGTTTTTAGCGTTCTTCTCGCTTTCTTTTTACCTTTTTACTTTTTTAATAAAAAATTGAAAGCCTCATTTCTGTTCTTCGATATAGCAAGCCTATATCTTTATCTTACTATCTTCCCTATATAGCTGCCCGACTCGTCAGGCCTGCATCACATCATTAGACCTTCGAATCTGCCTATGCTCAAGTGGCATGCTTTCGAGTCCCATATATAGAAAGATCACTAAAAAGGGCAAACGATCTTAGTTTCTTGCAACCTTTTCTAATATATAATATAAGATATAATATAAGAAAGGCATAGGCGCGCGAATAGGTTCACATCCAGCCACTACTAATCCCTTGTCCCTTTTCAAGCCATGGGGGAGAAAGCTTGCAACAAGTGAGTTATTGAGCTTTTACTTTACAGCAGTTCCTTTATAGTGTGTATGCAAAGGCTAAAGGGCTATCCCCAGTGTAAGTCTAAGTCTTTCCCCCAGTATAATATAAGCCATAGATCCATTCTTTTTAGTCCCTGTTCTAAAAGCGTCTGATTCAGACTGGTAGGAGGGCGACTAAGGTTTCTTCCCCTATATATATATAATAGATCCATTTCTTCTCCCCTTGAGCATAAGAAAGGTAAGCCTTATGAGTTGCAGTGCTATGGGAGATATCTACTTTACTTTCCCTTCCTCTCCCTTTGCTCGAGCTCCATTTTTTCGAGCCTCTCATTGCTTATTGTAGAGCGAGTCACTCCGTTCCTTCTGCCTTATCTGGCATTTTTTTTTAGATAAAGGGAGAAAGAATCTCTTCTCGCCGCTGGGAGTTGCAATCCATACATTGGGACTTCTCTCTTAATCAAGCATGAAGTTAGACTTTCTTCTGCTATCGGTCCACCTACTAATAAGTAGCGCATAAGAAGGATAATAAGAGGGATACCTTGGATAAGAGGATAACGTGTAGTCATACCAGTACTTCCCATGAGATTAGCGAGTTTCCTGAAGTTAAGAAGTTAAGGAGCGCAAGAGTGCAAACGATCATAGGGGCTATCCTCCTGTTTCCTCCTTTTTTGAATCCCTTCTTTGTGTAAGCTAGGGCAAAAGAAATTATCGATGCAAAGCGCTTATTCTCTTGATTCACCGTGTCACTTTACCTTCTCCCCTGAGTCGCATTGGTAAGGGAAGAACCTGCATTTCGAGTGCAAAGCATAGCATCTCTTATTCTTTACTAGGATCTTTCCGCATATCGATATCGAGAATGAATGGACGGGTAGGGGAAGCAAGGTTATAAGGCTTGTACATTTACCTGATCCATATTTCTTTAATTGAATCCCTATCTCTTTCTGGCTTTCTTGCTCCCAAGCTTGCTCACACGCTGAAGATATTACACAAGCTGGACTGGTAGGGCCCTTCTACTTCTACATCCAAGGTTAAGCTATACTAAACTTGAAATGTCTTCTTTTGAGCTAACCAAGGAAATGTTTATCTCGACAAAATCTCCTAAAAGTCTCCTCTATCTCAGAGTCTATTTTACAATAAAAGGGAATCCACCAATAGCCCTATAATAGATTGAGTCATTCCTTTCTCAAGTCCTTTCTTTTTTCTTTTAAAAAGCCGATTTATTCTAACTATTTCTAAGTCGGGACTGGAATAGAAAAGGGGGTATGGGATCAGATTTTAGGCGAAAGTAGACATCTTAAGCTTTAAGCCAGGGATTTTCCGATCTGTAAGAAGTCAAGCTATTGATCGGTACTACTCCCATCGGGTTGAAAGGTCAAGGCGAAGAAGGTGGCGGTATCACGTCTACTGGTCGAGTCACGAGATCTCGACGTCGTGAATCAAGGTTATTTATATCTTTACTTGAAAAGTAAAGGAAAAGAGGTCGAAGGCCTTGTTTTCTTCGATTCCATCTCTTGCGAGAAAGGATGCCCTAGTTCGGTGCGTTATGATTAGAAACCGGAGGGAAAGGTACGGAATATTCTCAATCTCCCCTCTAACCACCACCAGACAAGAGCAGATAGGATATCCTATGGATATTACGACTGCCATGCCACTTTTCCAACAAAGATAGGTCTTCCCCTACTCCGACTCCTAAAACAATAGGAAGTTTGAAAACCGATGTCTTGGGGGGTGTTCACAATCGGAAAGAAGACGGGCACACCTATCACTCAATTCCATCGAGACTTAGCCCATTTTCTAAAAAATGCACGTATTTGTCTTTGGTATCCACTTTACCAGGAAACCCTCCCTTTTTTAGACCCTACTGGAACATATCCCTTTGAAAACAGGAGATTCAATCCAGCCCATGCTGATGAATGAACTGGCCTTTATGACCTAAGAGCAAGCGCTTTCTATAGATCGTTACCATGGTTAAGTTCGAGATCCCGGTACTGGACTGAAAAATATAGAGAACGAGAGCCCTACCGGTGAATAGCTCTAGCTACTCTCAAAAAGAGGCTACTTCGCTCCCGCATCATCTGTGGGTGTTAAGCTAGTTTATCTTATAAAAACTTAATATAGGTTAAGGTCAACCTTGTAAAGAGCGACTTTTGTATAGAAAGAAAATGTTAATTCTTTATCTTAGAAAAAGATCATAAATAGTAAGCAACATAATTACACATTCTACGTAGCAAGGGATTTTCGATGTGATACAAACGCATCCAAGGCAATGGAGAATCATCTGATTCGTAAAAATTTCACTTCGTTTGTGCAACAATGTTTCTAACCTGATCTACGACCACGCTTACTCCTAGTTCCTAGTATCTTCCAGTCTAAGTTCTTTCTTAACCATATTATATAAAAGTTCACTGCCCAATTTGGTGATTAAACTCAGGCAGAAGGATTGATATGGCTTTCAATTCTTTATGAGAACTAGCAACCTAAGAAAGAACTATTTCACCGAGGACAGTAAGAGTCAGTTCTTCGACACTAGGAATTTGAATAGTATGGCAGGATGGACTTGGGAAAATCAAACGTTGTTGAAATCTAGCCGGCAAAAAAACTTGTTTTTTCATTAAAAAGATCATCATCTGTAGCCTTTTATTTTATATCGCTGCCAGCGTTTTTAGACAGAGGCTTGCTCTTAGCTAGAGGATTTTTTCTTATTTTAGCCTTCCCTTTCGGTAGTAGCTTAAGCTCTATCGGCTAGTTAGACTATTATTCCTTTCCGTTAAGTATCTCTTACGTAAGGTGGAGGCTTTCAGACCTTGGCTCTATAGATCTCGCTCTTTTTTATCCGAGCAAACGCTAGTTTAGGCTTTCCCCGTCGGACTAACTCGTTCATTATCCGTGAAGATGCGGAGTTCAAACCTTACTTGCCACACGTGTGCACGAGCCAGCCAATTCTGTCTTGCCAAGATACATGAAAGAAGCTTATGTGCGCTTACAATCTTATTCTGTAGAGGCTAGTCTGGACGCCAGGCTTCCTTCTAGTAGATGTCTCTTTAAGCACCTTTAGGGACTTCGTATAGAAAAATACTAAACATTTTTTATGACAGAAGAATAGTTCCATATCTTGTATATCAAAACTTAGAAAGCGATATTCACTAGACCAAGAGCACAAAAAGCTGGCTATGTCTGTTTGTAGTTTTCTAGGGCTATGGCAATTTGCACACTAAAAAGGCCAATCAGCGAGTCTTTGGTAAGGATAAAAAATATAGCCTTCGTGCGCCATACCTAAAACTTCATTAGCTTTATTTCTTTAACTCAAATAAATTGAGAAGGCCATCTAAGATTAGAAAATAGAAAAGAAGACGTGTCCTTGAAAAGCCATAAAAACGAAGCAATAGAGAATACGAAAACGTTAAATAACGTAGAGTAGAAAGAAGGAGCAGTTGGAGTCAGCGGCTCTCCCCCTATATGAGGTTTAGTATATTTTATGTAGAAAGCCTTTGAGCCTTCGTAAAAGGCTGACTATCGTCATCTCTGTATAATACGTATCACAGCAAGCAAGAGTGCGTCTAAGATAGAATAGAGAGTAGCGGATATGCGATAGCCGATACAAGAAAGCAAGCCTTTGAATATCTTCCCCGGACCAACAAATTGACAACCTCCTTCCTCATCGGGGCAGATGGAAGGATAGCAGGTATAAGGAAAAATTATAAGTATCTAATGAACCGAAGGCTTCAGCCGTGTCGTGGAAAAGAAGAAATGCTGTTTGTGCCAAATCAAAAGGCAATGACAATTGTCTCAGTAGCAGATGAAAGTATGGAAGCTGGATCAGGAATCGGAATTTAGACCAAGCGAATTGAAATAAATATCTGCAAGATTCTCTTCATAGTACGTAACATTTCTTTCTCCAGTCATAAAGCATCATCATGCATATGAGAAAACAATCCCCATTGAGAAAGTCCTCAGCTGATGGATATTGATTTTTGGGGAAATTTTTTTACCTCTTTGTCAGCACCGAAGCAAGGTGAGGATAGAAGAAGCCAACCTGCTAACAACCTTAGTAGCTAAAATTTGCTAGGAGTAGTGATATTAAAAGCTATCCCTTGTCCCATTGTCTCCTGCCTACATCTGTTTACTCTCCTGCCTGCGCTTGTAGTAAGCAACTAATCACAGCCCCCAAGGAGCAAGGAGATAGAGAAGCAAGCCTAAACCCCAGCCAGCAAGCAGCACCGGAGTGAATCGTAACGTTTCGATCTGGGAGTCAGGATCGGTAGACCATCAAAAATGCTCTTTGATCACAGTCACGGTGTCCTGCTTTCATTCCGTTTGATTGAAGATTGGAATATTAATGAGATCTGAGAGCAGATCTAGGAATCCCTGAAACACCAGTTACACTAAGTCAGTACAGCAAACGCACTAGCAGTAACCAGTACAATGGGTTCCATGATCTAAGGCCAGCCTTGCTATTCTGCATGTTGAACTTCTTCAGCAGATTATTGGCATCTTTATCTTGAGATACAATAGGTACATCCATTCATAGATCACCTATGATCTGTCATCTCAAAGCTGTTCATCATATTGGATATAGAGATAGAGGATCGCCATGCCATGGAAAGACTTTGTTGAATGCATGTCTAGCAACTGCCATTCCAATAAGTCAAGTCAAAAATTAGCTCGACTGCACCGACAGCAAAAAAGGCGCTGGATAGATTTCTTCTACTTAAGGGGCTTTCCATTGGAGGAGAAAAAACCAGTCGATTAGGGGAACTAGCCTGGTATCAAAAGGCTTGGAAGGCCTAAAACTAAGGGCTGACGCGGGACTGAAAGTGAAACTCCCAGTACTTGGTAGGTCTGTCATCTTTCCTGCTGGCTATAGAAAAGTTATGACGGAAAGCGAAAAACTAGATCAATTGTTTTGATAAGTCCTGATTTAATTTTATTAAAGGGACGGATAGTTTGTTTGTGTATCCCGGCCTAGCGCTTTTGTCATCTAAAAGATCAGTCTGTCTTATCTCGCTAGGCCGTCCTTTTTCGAGTTAAGTCAGTTTTTATGGATGGTGTGTCTGCAAATCGAATGCACTTTCTCACTCGTAGTTCTTAGTTATCGCTTCTAGCCTTCATGGGCTAGGATTGGTGTGGGGACTGGAATAACATCTGATTCAACAACTAAAGAAGCACAGGCCTTGCTGAACTGCCCATCTATCCTCCCAGCGCCCAATAATATTCTTCGGTTTGGCTTATCTCTAGGAAAAAGGAAAAAACCTGACCTTCTATTAGAATATATAATAATATTATATGGTTGTCACGATTAGCGCTTTCTGTTGCCAGCACTGATTCTAGGACTAAAGATTCCCGATTCGCCCTCTTTGCCACCTCTTTCCTTTTTTCTTGGTTTTATGGATGAACCTCCGGTAGGCTTTTCCTTTTTGATTCTTTTAATCAGATTCACCTAGCCCCCGCCTAATTAGTGGGGAGGAAAGGATATATCTAATATAAGCCTTTCACTTGCCGCTTGGGGCACACTTTAGCAAAGTCTTCAGTGTAGCCATAGATTGGTGGTAAGGGGACACCTGTAAATAATTTGGGCCTCGCAGAGCAGATACTTTAATAGCTTCTGGTTTGATTTCAGTACGTCCTTTCTTCTCAGTTGGTGGGTATTGCTTCTGCTTTTCTCGATTCTGCTTCTAACCGGCTTAACCAACCGCTACAAGCGGGCAGGAAATAGATGTGGTGGAGACTCAAGTCAAGGCGATGGATCACTATATATATCACTATATATATAATATATAGGCTTTCCCTGGACTGTGTTCAATGGCACCTGATATGCCAACAAGGGCTTACTAAGAGATCTTGCATGTTTTATGTTTTATAGAGTGCTTCTTATGTCTTTTCATAAGCAGAAGTATGAGTATAGCAGCTCTTCCCCTAGTCTTAATCCCACTTCTTATGTCTGTCAACAAGAGCCCAGCCCCTGGTTCAATCTCGTAGCAGCTGTTGATTTTGATTGTGAAGTAGCTGATGAAGGAAAGCCGTCAGCTGTGGAGTGGTGTGTGGGACTCGTGTATGTAGTAGTAGCGTCACTCCGCGTGCCAGCTTCGCCCCTTTTCTTTTATTGTGAAGCTTAGGAGCTGTTCCCGGCTGTAGACGCACGGCCATAAAATGAAAGGAGCCCTTGTTTTTCCTATTGTTTACCTATTTCATAATAGAATTTCCTTCCCTTACCCGTGCGCCTTCGAAGCAAAGTTTGTTTCATCACAAATCTGAGAAAAGCAAAGACGCATTGAACATTGAAGCCTTAACGCGTTAAGCATAGCTCCCCTTTGTTGATTATGCCCCAGGTCCTGTTCATAAAGCTCTTGGTGATCCCCTCTTTCCCACCCCATATAGGGATATTGATAATCCAGGGGTTTGGAAAAGAGATTACATTCGATTCTTAGCTACAAAAAGAGAAATTAAATAGACCCGCGTAGCGAGGAGTAGGCTCTATGGAAAAAGTGAAAGTCATGACCGAACAGAAGAATGGGAAATAGGAAGACGAAGAACCTGTAGAAAGAGAACAATTCGGCCGATAAACAATCCAGAAAGAGCCACACCTCTTACACAACTTCGACAGACCAGCGGAAAGCGCTTGAAGATACGGATTTCGCCCAGAGCCATACTTAGTAATTGATGGCTGCTGCTCTTAACTATTTAAGTCGATGAAAACCTCCTCTTTAAGGTGAAGCGCCGCTTTATTCAATGTCTCCCCGCAATCATATGGGCTCGGGACCCGATGAGTACTGCAAACCTGATCAACTTTAGGATCAAAAACTACTGTCAACTCCAGATCTGGTGAGGAAATCCTGCCTTAGGACCAGGGGCTACGGAGCAAAAAAATGCCAAAAAGAGAATCCCTTAAATAAGCAAATCAGCAGAACAAAACGGATATCCCGCACGTAGCAATAGCATCCGAAAGCGTTAAGCTTTGATACTAACGGTTTGACTCGTAGCATTTGACAATCCCACCTGGGGATCGAACCGAATTAAAAAGGAGCTTTCTCCCACTTTTCAGAATGGATGTTTATTCTCAAAAGGCAATATGCAATTTTTAGGGGCTTCCAAGGGCCAAATGAATACACAGCTAACCAATTCCCATAATGGAATACAATCTGCCTTGTACCGCGCGGTACCTGATTTCTTTTATGGGATTGCTGCTCCAGCTTCTGTCGAAGTTGTTCACGCTCTTCCTGAACCCGCAATGCCGTTTGCTGGCCCCCTCCCGCTTTTTGCTTGACTTCTAACCATACTGGAGGTTTCATATGATGAGATTTAATATTGGAATTAGTAATATCATTCATTTGGTCTTTCCTCACTTCGGGAGCCCTAGAAGTCCGAAAAAGTTAATAAATTTCAGTGAGAAAAATGACCCGGAAGACGTCATTCCAGGAGTCAGGACGGCATAGCTTCTTAAGTGACCGTTCGCTCAAAAAGAGTTATTTCGAGCATGGTTCTATTCACAAAAAATCCCCTCTTTACGAAAGAAAGAAAGCTTCATAAAAGAATCCCTGCTTGCGGTTTAAAGAGTTCAAGGGAAGTCAGAAGAAAGAGCTTACGGTTTCGACCTTCCTGAAAGAGTCACAAAGGGGGAGGTGAGCTATGCTCGAGGTTCCGAACGAAGGGACGAATACTACGTTTAGCTTCCCATGTGAAAGATAAGTTGAAAGAGTTTATGGGCGTCTAAGGTCTAGGTTCGCTTACCTCGGAGATTGGGCCTTGATCCATAACCTGTTCAGAAGCGATCTTCCTTTAACTACTACCACCCGGTCAAGAAGAATCTGCAGGTAAAGTTCACGCGTTCAAGAGAAGAAAAGTGAGGTCGGGGCAGGGAGAGGGGTTAAGGTTGTGGGGTAGCCTGTAACAGAGTAGCTTTAAGAAGAGTTGAACTCAGGAAGGTTGCCCTTTCGGGGCCTTTCCTTTCTCGTTGGTCAAGCTGTTCACCTCAGGTCATAGTGACGTATAACATCGGTAGGAAGGTCAACAAGCAGTCTAAGTCGGCCAGAAGCCACTCCTTCTAGGTCGTCTAAGATCTATGCATACCACCTTACAGCGACTTTCTTTATCGGTGACTAAACTAAGAAAAACTTTCGCTAGCAATTCAATTCTTTTTCACAGCAAACCATGAAGAGGGACCGCAGAAAGCATAGTCAGAAGAGCTGAAACAGCTGCCCAAGAGCTCGGAGTCGACAATAGGAATCATCCAAAGAAAGGAAGCGCTAGCAATCGCGGGTGAGGCTATATCTGAGCAAGTAACGTAACTCCTTAACTCTTTCTTTTCCCGCGGGTCGAGTGGAATGCTTTTTAGGTCTGCCGTCTCCCTTATTCGTGGAAGGAACAATCTCATCATAAAACCTCCTCGGGAGAGTTTATTGATCTTTCTCTGTAGAGTTAGATGCCTTGAAGTCTTGTTCAACTCCATTCCCTTTCAGGAATGCCCGTACCTTTTATGGATAGTTATCCGGGAGTTAGCCTGATGTTTCATCGCCTGTTGCGCGCTCCAACCCCTCGAGTTCAACTTCGTTCCCTAAAAAGGATAGATAGTTTTCCGATCTTTCATCAGAAGGTAGAAGACGCAGTTCCGACCTTCAAAGGCTAGCGGTAAAGAGATTCGTTGCAGTCTTGCTTGCCGCTCCTCGCCCTTTCCGTCAAAGAATAGAACCTTCTCGGAACCTTCTAGTCAAGGCATACCCTTACGAAGAGTTCTCATCTAAAAAAAGGAAGAACCTTCTCCTAAAAAAGGAACATATCGGAAACTCAGGCATTGTGATCCACTTCTTACGTTCATCCTGGATTTCCTTCACCTTTCCTTTCAATATCTATACCATCCCGCTCTTCCCTATGGTAAGGTCCCGGAACCGTAAGCTAAGTAAGTAATGAATTAGAGATCTCTCACCTGCTATCTTTCATTTATGCTTGTTTGTATAGGTTAAGAAGATTTTAGCGATAGTTCGGAACTGTTGATCGTGGGCTTGCCTGCTACAAAACCCTAAAAGGAGAGTTATCCGGGCACAGGTCCAATGGTCGAGCCTTACCTATTATAAAATCCCTCTCCTTGCAGTCGAGCACCCTGCGGGCCCTCTTCCCTACTTACTAAAAGTGAGCACCCTTCGTCCCCTGGTCGAGTACAACAAGCGATTTTCTCTCTCCTGTCTCGGTCGATCTGACGCTTCGCACCCCTATTCAACAGGTCGAGCCCCCTTTCCTTCGAATGACGGTGCGTAAAGTACATCATCGGTTTCAGTAGAGAGTGGCCGAGCTTGCTTCGATTGAGAGCCTTCCTTTGACCCAGCACTACTCACTTTAGAAACCAATTAGTGTCAGGGAGCAATGCATAGAAAAAAGGTCGTAAAAACAAGGTGCTGTAACTCGGGTTTACGCAACTGCTTTTCGAACTAAAGCAATCGAAATTGAAATGTAAGCGCTAAAATCTTGATAGTGTTCGTAGTGTTCGTGTACTAGAAATAGCGGGTAACTAAGGAAATCGATAGAAATTCAAGTAGCGCTAGTGTTTACGGGTTTGAACTGCTGGGAAGAGGGCTTGGGAAGAGCTACTCGGCCAAAGCTGCCTATCCCTTTCACTCCACCAATCGTATACACTGGGCTACTCCTTTTCATTACTGAAATCGAGATGGACTTGCAGTAGTACCATTCGACGTCAAGCTTATGAAGTGGGTCGAAAGAAAGCTACGAGCTAAGTATAAAGGGATCTCTGTCGAAGCAACTAACCAAGAAAGGCCTTTCTCAGTCCTGGCTTTCGGGGTGCTCGCGCCTTCAAGGCATGAATGTGCTAATTCCGGATGAAAAATAGCTCAACCTTAGAGGGATGAACTAGGTTCGAACGCTAGCGTCAGAATAGGCCAACGCGAGAGGGATGGGAAGATTACGTTTTGTATCGATTTCAAAGGAGTAGTTTTCTTAGACGGTCAAAAGCTGCTACCGGGATTTATCGTTGGCCCTTCAAGCGTGAAATGAAATATATGGAATTCTGTAACGTAAATAAGTTCAATTTGGTCAAGCTCTACTGCGAAACCTAGTAGCGACCTTTACCCAAACCCCTTCGGTCGAGTAAACTCCATTCCCTCACCCTGCGGGTGAGTACTTACTTAGTTCCGTTCCCTCTCCCTACGGTCGAGCTTCCTTTGGACCCTTGTTGAGATTCTTTGCTTGCTTACTACAAGAGGGATACAGACGTGAAGCAGAGAAGGCGTGTGGGATAGGGTGAACCGGATAGCCTAAGACAGACTTCTAAAGATCTATTTCAATAAGGGCTTTTTTCCCCCAATTAAGTCAGGAGAGAGCGCCTTTTTTGCTATTAGCGATTAGCGCTTTCAGTCTGACCAACCAATCCTATCCTACAAGAAGGGTTATTAAGAAAATCCATACCCTCTCCTCTTCGAGTCGAGTCCCCCTCCGTTACCTCGTACTAAGGTCGAGCACCCTTTGGGCCCTCACAACTAATCTCCCGCCAACTCCATCCGACCGGTGGTTGAAGCTCAACGTAATCCTGCTCTTACCGCTCGTCGGTCTACTTCTTTAACTTGAAGTTCATTCGAGTTCCACTACGTCACCTCTCGGCCTATTAAAGTCGTCCGTCGAATCGAAATCGTAAGCTGTCTCGTACTCGGCGAAGGAATCGTTTTAAGCAGCTCGACCGTTAGGACTGCCTTTTGATCACTTTTCATTCGTAAGAGATAAGACATCATGCTTTAAGTAGCACTAGGTTAAGTCGGGTTATCGTAAGAGGGATTATCACAAAGTGTTTCGAGGGACCCAGCCATAGGTTGAGCTCTACAGGGAAGTTTCACTCTATCGGGGCTTGCTTGCGGTTCCGATCATTCAAGGGAAGTCAGAGATATCATTGATTTCTGGGGAACTAGCGCGTGAAGTCTGTCTGATATTGCTAGCAGCGCTTGAAAGAGAAGAGATAGCGGATAGGGTTTGCTGTAGATTCAGACCTTCCTGAAAGAGGAGTTGAAGGAGATCTTTCATCTCCCGATGGTAGAGCTAACAAAGGTCCTGCCTGAGCTGTTCCGACCTTTCCGAAAGAAGAGATAGATTCTTTGCCCGCTCACACGGAAAAAAGACGAGTGCTAGCGATTTCAAGGTCATTGACGGGAAGTCTCTGAAAGCCGGCCGGCCTAGTCCTTTCGGGATCTCTCTGCCCAACCTTCGCCTTTCACTAATGATTTTTTGCATATAGGAAAACCGGCGGTGCCCCGTTTCGCAGCAAGTCGGATTCCTTACCATAACTAAGATTTCTTTTTACCAAGGATACCGGGATTTTATCGATTCAAGTCTAAATCCTTTCCATAGCGCAGATTTCAATCAGTTCAATTTGCCCTCTTTCGATGCTAAAGGGCTATTAAATAGTATAAGGGAAAGACGGAAATTCTAGTTTTCTTTACCCGCTTTTGAAGTTGTTAGCGCCTGACCTTGTTGAAGTTCCCCTCTTTCGATCGGATATCTGACTTCCCAAAGCACTAAGAAGGACTAAGCAAGGAAACAGCTTTCGGACTCCCCATCGAAAGAGTGAAACAGCAGGGAACGTTGTTGAGCTAGTCTTTCGCTAGGGAACGAAGTTAGGCTCTCCCTATGGGAGAGTTCTACTAAGTGAGCTCTTTCCGGAGCGCTGGACAGCAAGCAAACAAAGAAACTCTTCTTTCAGGCGATCGCTAGAATCCGTTTCCAGCGCTTGGAGAAGCTAGCATGTTCAATTTCTCTAGCCGTTGGTCATTAATAGGGCTTTAAGTTGTCTTGAAACCCACGACCCCACAAGGGAGTTTATCTTTCGATTGAGGACGCGCTAGGTGCCAATAAACCAAGATAGATAGCCTTCTTTCTTTCAGGCAAGAACATCCAAGAGTTCATCCGGCCTTTTCCCTCATCGCTGTCGCTCGCCGACTCCCTAAACCATAGGACAAGGGCGCTGCTGGAGAGGAGAGTCTGCTTAGTTAAGCGCTGTTATGGTGTCGCGGTACAGATTCATTCTGCTTGTAAATTGCTTATCTTATGAAGGGTATACTAAAATGAGGAAAGGCGGCCCAAACCTCTCGCTGTGGGTTGATCCCCAGACTGATCTTTCCCTTTCAAGCTAGTAGGAAAGCTCTTAAATCCTCGTCTTTCCGCAAACAAAGAACCCCCTCTGTAGGTTGAAGCTGGCAAAGAAAGACTTCTTTCAAGGTAGGATCCGCTAGCAGAGGACGCTTCTCCAGACTACAATTCAGGCAACGTGGTCACCTGATTTTCAAGCTGGGCTGTTCCCGGCTCGCTCGCCAGGCCTTGTATCTTTTCCGTAGCTTATTAAAGGCTTCAGGCGCAACGTTCAAAGACTCGATGGTTCACGGGATTCTGCAATTCACACCAAGTATCGCATTTCGCTACGTTCTTCATCGATGCGAGAGCCGACCGTTGCCGAGAGTCTAAAGGTAGGCGCCAATTCCACGCACCGGGGTGGGATAGCCGCTGACGTATTCATGTTCCTTGGCGCTTTTCACGCCGGGGTTCGTTGTTTACCCAAGGAAGCACCCACAAGGGGCCGGACACGGGCGGTTAGGGGAGGAGTGGAAGAGAGACTTTCCCTTAGATGGGAGAGCTCGCCTAAGCAGTGTTGGAGGTTGGAGCGAAGGCTGCTCGACTAGACTAATTGGTTGGAAAAGTTGCATTTTCTCGGGATTTTTCCTTGTTAGATCAGGTGACTCAGTCCTCTATTGGACAGTTAGGAGTTGCAGGTGAGAGTTGGAAGATTTATGTTTTAATATACTAATATTAGTTATTAGTAGTAGTATATTAGCCCTATTATCCGGGAGAGTTTAAAAGCGGGTAATGGATAATCTTTTAGACTGAGGTGCGTAGTAGCCCTCAATGAGTTAGATTGAGACTTAGAGCTTCTGGAGTCATCTTTCTCTTTTTATCTTTGATACAAGTTTCGACCATACTTTCAACTTGAAATGAGCTGCTTAAAAGCCTCCTATTTATATGACTTTGTGTTAATCCCGACCTTTCCCCTCCTTTCTGCTAGGCAAGGCATTCCGAAGTAAGAAAGAAAGAACATACTCAATAAGATGCCTCCGATTCTATTCTCATCCTATTACCTGCCGGCACTGAAAGAAGTAAGCGGAAAGCCCATTTTTTTCTCTTGGGTTAGATTCCTCATTGTTTTCGTAATGAATGTGTTTTAATGTCTTCCTGTCTTAACCCTTAACCTTAAGAAGTAGAAAGAAGTCTTTAACTCTCTAGTTGCTATTGTATTTTCTTACACTTCCGTCCAGATTGAGGTATGGAGATTTCCCTCCGATTGAGATCTTAGGGCTTTTTGCCCATACTTGAGATTGAAAAGGAGGAGCCTTCCTATATCTCTTACGAAGTTAGAGGGCCTCAGAAAGATCATATAGTTGAATGGTTTTGACTATGTCCGCAGTCTTGAGTAAGATGATTTAGTAAGACGTCCTGATATTGAGATATTTACGCCTCACCTTATTTCATATAGCTGCTTCCTCATTCCTCATCCCAAAAACCCTGGGAATTGAATGCCGCTAACATCTCTGGTAGGCCGGACTAAGTCAGTAAGCAGTTCGAAATCAGTCTTCTTTCGTGTCTTCTCCCGACGGAGGAATTTCTTTAGTAGAGAATTAGCTACCAAGCAGGAAAAGCTTTTTTATCCTTAATGCGGGAAGTGAGCCAAGGTCAAGTATTCATAGTAGGCTTACACAGGCCTAAGGGAGGAATTTATTCGAATATCATTTCTTCCCCCTAAACTACGTATTTTCTCTTTTCCTTCCTCAGAAGTAGCCGTGGAGCCGTTTTCCTTATGAGCTCTAATACTACAGCCGGATATCACTCGAAAGCTACCTCCGCGGGAGAAAACCTTAACTAAGAATAAATCCAATAACCTTTGGGAAAGACCCCGGGAATCCATTCCCAATCCCTGCCGCAGTTCATCCGACTCCTCTCTCGATAGGCACCGTTGTTCTATTCTATTAGAGCTCAGTTACAGGGTTCTGCAAAGGTAGCTCCTAGAACAGAAGAAAGAAGGGCTAGTCCCTAAGAACACATTCCAACCAACTCGAACATCTTGTGGTATTACAGGGTTCAGCACCAATGGAATAGTTCACTTGAGGAAAGATCTGATTACGTCTTACCGCAACTCGAAATCCTATTCGTTAGCAGAGGCAGGGCCTTGGGCATCCATGAAAGAGGAGGCTTTCCCCTATCTGAATTAACCAACCAAGCAAGAGACTTGCGGCGCCTGGTATGGCCCTTCACACGTCCGCATCAATGTACGAAGCAATCGCATTCCCGTAATCAAAGGCATAAGCCAAGGAACACCTTTCGAAGGGCTACATCCGGATGAATCAACAAGATCTGTCTTTAGGAGGTACACCTTGCTTTTACCATTCCCAATCGAGAAAACAATAGATGTATTTGCTTTTGACGCAATAGTTACAGGTAACTCACACTAAACAACATCCCTTTCTTCCCTTAGCATATGAGATCGGAACCTCTTCTCTTAGGATGCCTGTGGAATAGCACTTCGAAGCTTGTTAGCCGAATTAGGTACTTCAGGAAGCTTAAATCAATAGGTGATGGGGATACCCGCCAAATGGCACCCTTTAGGGAGTTAGGGAGAAAGAAACTGGTCCTCTTCTATAGCAACATCTGTCTTTAGCCCCGGTAACACCGGAAACATAACATCGTTCACTCTATTCTTTTTTACCTAGCCCGGGAAGCTCTAGTAATCGATGTAATTCGTTCAAACGAAGTAATAGGCTGGCGGTCTGCCCATTCAACATCAACAACAAAGGCGTAAGTAAGCAGAGGTAGCCCGGTCTTCTGTGCCTATGTCCCAGGAATAATATTTGGAAAGGGTAAAAAGGGTACCGGAAAGTAGTCTTCTCTTAGAGCGGTGTCTGTCACTGCACCTTTACTTTACCCTCTCACTCAAATCCTAGCTGACAGAAGGATTGGTTGAGGCACTACTACAAGGACTCCCTTTATGCAATAATGAACGGAATGGAAAAAGGTTAAAAGAGAAAAGAACTGGGTTCGATGTTGAGCAGGTTGCTGAAGTAAGAGGTGAGAAGGTAGACGAAATAGGTCTTTGAAGCAGTATTCCCGCCCTTTAGCTTGGTGGAGAGTCGGTAACATAAACAAACACCCTTTCGTACACCTGTGAGGGAGGAAAGCAAGGCTAATAAAGAGAACTGCCGTTAAAGAGAAGGGCTGTGACCCTATTTGGAATAGGGCTTGCTATCACCCGAAAGAAGCATACTCATTCAAAGCCAGTCTCAGAATGCCCAACCTGTTAACGTTAACACAGGTGCCCTCATTTCCAAACATGTAGAGTTCAGAGCAGAAGCAGCCCATGTTAAAATATCATAAAGAAAGAAAACTCCTCACTCAGAAGTAGAGGAACAAGAAGAGTTTATTCTTTAATAGCCTTTGTTACTTATTGACCCTGTAGGATCGTAGCCCATTCATTCTATCAATGATACTACAGCAAATGAGAAAGACTTCCTAATAGAACAACCAATCCCATCCTCAACTACAATTCCTTTACTTGATAGGGCTCAGCGAACTACGAAAGAGATTCTTTGACTATAGAATGACTTTGATAGAAAGTGAATTATCCTTACTCCTATCTCTAGAGAGAGTTAAGTAAGGTATTCAACTCAATCAAAGGTAAACTAGTGAGATTTTCTTATTTATTTATGAATAGAGTGAAACATGAACTACTGCAATTCCTTTCTTTTCTTTTTTCTTTAACTGCGGTTACCGGGCTCCCAATATCATAGTTGACTTGAGGAAAGCAAGGAGAACAGCGAAAGCCATAGAATAAGAGTCGACTTTCTTTATTCTATTGGAACATGGTTACCTGTTACCAATAGGAAGAACTCAGAGATTCAGCAAAGACATATGCACTGGAATGAGAATTGAATGAAGCAGTTGTTCCTGGCACTCAGTTCTATGCACCTTCCGTTCTCTTTCGTTAGCTTACGGAATAGGCTCAATCCTTTCGCGAAGGCATTGGCGTTGGGACAACTCATGGGTATTGGGCAAGGCCTGTCTTACCTAACTAAATAGTCATCTTCGGCTACCGTAGTTCAGAAACCAGATCGTAGTCCTTCCACTGTGATTGTAAGGGTTCCGGTCCCTGTACTTTAAGACAAGGCTTTCTTTGACGAGGTCTCTCTCGCACTATTTCTTTGATAGTAAGGGTTGGTTCCGGGTTATGCTAGGAAGAAGATAGAAGAACTTCGCCCTCTCTCGCGTGGTATCTTGTTACGAAGGGGTGAGCCATATATTCTATCTCTCGTGCTTCTGACATAAATGGAATTAGACCAAGTAATCGATGATTAGTTGGCACCCTATCCCTATGGAATAGATTCGGCAAAGGCAGAAGCCCTTGATCCAAGAACTCAGGCAGTAGACAAAGAAGTCACTCTCACAGCAGGCAACGATCCATATTTGATTCATATCCCAGGCCCTACCCCATTCCCAACACAGCAGGGATGAATCAACCAATCAGACAGGATTGAAAAAAAAAAAAAAAGTGAAAAAACTCCTAAAAGAATGGCGAACCATAGGATGAAGGCATTTCTTGGTATCTGGTGTTTGTACCTATAAAGATGATGCCATGCAAGAGGCTCTCTGTCTCTTAGTTTTCCAAGTAATAGGAATGGAAAAGGCAAGGAAGTGATGTTAGCAGTAAAGGCAAGCAAGGTAGTGAAGCGCATAGCATCAACCCCTTCTATTCCTAGTTAGGGGAACAGCAGGTACCGTTTATAAAGAATCTACTGATCTTGTTTCAGCTATTCCTAGTTAGGAGTGAAACCTAGGGCCCTGTAAAGGCAGCTTCTAATTATGAAATTGGAGTTCCAGTGCGCTTATGCCTTCATTCGTCCTCTCTATGGTTGTAGAGATGGGATCTCTGTGGCTTGAGCTGCATCGATGCACCCACAATGACGGAACTTCTATTACGACTTTATCTGCTGAGTCTGGCTCTGTTGCTGTGAGCTTCTTGCTCTCTTCTAGAGAGAACATACACGATAGCATACTCCACGTAAAGTGAATTCATTCGGGATACTCCCACTGCTTCATCCCTACTCTGCCTACAACTACTTCTTCTCTTTCATTATTTATGAATAGATCATGAGATTGACTTCACTTAGGAATAGCCGCTAAAGCATCTCTTTCATTGCACTGAACTCACTTCGTTTCGCTCCTCTCCCTATTGGTCGAGCGGCTTCGCTCCTTGCCCCTACTTCTCCCTTCTGCTCAGGAGACTACCCAGGGCTAACCAATTCCAGTGGATTCTCCTACTCTAGGCTTCTTGCTCTACTTGGAATGAGCTTCTTCTATGAAGTATTTTACTGATGTTGAATGGACAAAGGGAACTGCTTCTACTAAAAGACTGATGTTGTTTGACTTTCGAGTGGATTAGAGTGAGGAAGCTGTTAAACGATAGGTCTCCTTCTCTTGGTATTCGACTTCTACCATTGGTGGATAGACCTGGGAATAGAAGAAAGAGAACAATCGGAGTAGAACAAGGGTACTCTTTTCGTTATAATCTGCATTTACCGTTGATGAAGCGGGAATAAGAGAAGCTTCATTAGCCTTGGTTCCGGAAGAAACAACAAACTCTTAATCAAAGCTTTTGTTCCCTGGGGCCCAATACTTGACTCAAGCAAGAGGAGTAGATTCTTTTACTGCTTAGCCCCTAGTCCCAATGGGATGAAGCCAAGGCAAGGTATGAGTTTAGTAAGAGAAGAGAACAAGCTAGCTATTCGTTGACTTACTACTTTAATCCCGTAAGGGAAGGCAAGTATGTTCGTTACTTTTGATCGATAATATGCTAAATTGATCAATATCCCAGCCCTATCAATAAGAGTTTACTTAGTGTTAGCAGTAGAATGAGAATGAAGGCCGTAAGCGAAATCGAGTTTCAAAACTCGGGTCCATACCTCCGGTGAGATAGAGTGAGCAGAGCCCTCGCAATAGAGATTCGGGCTGATGAGGTTAGTGTAAGGATTGGGGGATATAGGTTAATAGAATGTGTTCTCGTTCGAAGTACGCGGACTAAGCCCTGTAGCGAAGCCATTCTTGAAATAACGAGACGAAAAGAAAGAGATTCATCTCACTCCCTCGCCTTAGATGCAAGCTCTATTAAGCCCCCACTTTTCTTTCTAGATGAAGGATAATACTAGCCAAAAGGGGACATTTAGAGGTGGTTAAGAGACTTCCGCAGGTGGAATGAATGCAGCTCTTGTTCTTTCAAGGGGCGCTCATTAAGCAGCCTTGGGCCTACCTTTGGGATAGATTCCCTCAACTGATACCTTCAATGCGAGAAAGCCAGCAGTTTAGGTTCTGAGCTAAGCATTCGTGAAGCCAATCCCTTCTGGTTTCATCCCTGCTCTTCCCGTCTTTACAAGTCAACAATCGCTTTTTCTTTCCTATTAGTAAGTAAAATCTGGCTGTTCTCTTATTCCAGCCTTGCATTCATCTGGTGAGGAATTACCTGATTCATTCCCTCTTTTAAGAGAAAAAGAACTACTACCACCGGGATTCTATTACCATAGATAGGCGCAGCAAGCTCGCTTCCCACATTTCATTCTCTGCTTTCCTTCAGAATGAGAAGCTCCTTTGGAACAACAAGAAGATACTAGCGAGATGGTCTTACCTTCGCGCTCACTTGGCAGACTGTCTCCTTAGAGATGGCTTCATACTCGACCTGGAAGAGGGAGCATGAATTCAATCCATCCTGGGGCGACAAAAGCTTTATTCAAACTATCTCTTTTCTCACGAATTGGATTTGAACCAATATCTCCGGGCGACTTTCCTTAATAGGAAGAGACCCATTAAGATATTAGGATTTGTAACAGAGCCTCAAGCACCCTTATATACATATAACCATGCCCTTGCTCAAAACTTTCATACATTTCTTATAACAGTCGCAAATTATTCGAATTTTGGACTCCAAGCATAATAGTGATTAGCTCAATCGAAGCATGCCCCCGTGGCATTGATATTTCTGCGATCGATAAAAAAGGGTCAATGAACTGTTGGCAGATTTGTTCTTTTATTGTTTGCGCCACAGTCTCATCCACCCTTTCCTGGTAGTTGGAATATGCAACACCACCCAATCGGGCTACTTTCCAAGTGGATAGCACCAAAATGAAAGGTGGAAAGGCAAGGACAGGATTTGTCATGATAGAAATTAAATAGTCCAATATCAATTTATCGGGGAAATTCATGATAGAAGGTCGGATTGACTTCGTGGCTCTGCTCTTCTCCATTGTTGAAAAGAGACTTTTTTTAGGGAATCTCTACCATAAGAATAAATGGGTTGGTTGTTGACCAACGGAAAGCATGGGAAAAAGGCTTTATCATTCAGCGCAGTTGCCGCCTATTTAGATAGAAATAAAGGACAAAGCGCTGTTCACGTTACAGCTACTGTGTTGACTGTAACTATACTACGATTTTTTCATTTTCACAATCGATTTGAGAGCACAAAAAAAAGAGAACAGCCTTAATAAGCTGGACTCTGCCACTATAGGATAAAAACCTGCTAGTCCAACTTTGTATCTTCTTAGTAATTCTATCAACTAGAGGTCTGCAGTCTTCTGCTTTGCACATGGTAGTGATTAGAGGAAGACCAAGATATTTTACAGCACTCCTGAAAGCCCAAAGTAGCCACACTCTCAGTTTTAACAGAGCTAGCTTTCAACACCAGAAAAGAAAATGCTGCTCTTGTTAAAATTAGGGAGGAGACCAGAGAGCTTTGAAAATCCTTTTTTATTTTTTAAGTACCCTAGCAGACTGACTGTCCCCTTAGAGAACATCAATAAGTCATCAGCAAAACATAGCTGAATGATCTTATTCTTACCACATCTCCAATGGTAATGAAAATGGTTGACCCAATTTTTGAAAAGAGAATCTAGCACATCCATACCAATGACAAACAAGTAGAGGGACAATCTGAAGCAGTAGCCTGCCTAAGCCCTTTGGCTCCTCTGAAGAAGCCATTCAGCTCCGAAATAGAGAAAGAAGGAGTGGTGATACATGTCCTGATCCATTGGATGACATTGGAAAGAAAATGAAAGCAATGTAGAGTCTAAAAAAAAAGATTCCAATTGTTAGAATCATAGGCTTTCTGAAAGTCCACTTTGATGGCACACCTAGGGCAGTGGGACTCCCTATGATAATTCCTTAGTAACTCCTGACAAAAGGCTCGATAAGGCGGATCTGTGGGAAGACGTCGAAGCGGGTTTAGAATCAATCAATCCCATCCGCCCCAGGGGCAATAATAGGTCAATCAGGTTAATCCCTCTCGCCAAGACTAGTTGTCTGTCAAGGAGTTGCAACCTAAAGGGCTATTCCTGATCTGATCTTTCCTGTGATGAAATCGATTCCGTCGAACTTACCTTACCTCTCGAAAGGAACTTCACTATCGTATATAAGACTCTACTCTAATGCCCTCTTATAAGGAATAATTGGATGTGCGCAGAGGATTCATCTTTCAACAGCATTTCCGACATTCACCATCAAAAGGGGGATATGACACTAGCACTAGGATCTGTCTATGCTTGGACTGATTGGACGAGCATCCGCTTTTCGGCATATCGATACTTCTTCTTCCTCAGCGACTTGGCAATAGCCTGATTCCACACGGGCAAGGAAAGGCAATGAATATTGTTTAGATATCCCCGTCAAAGCGAAGAGATGTCTGCCTCTTTTGGACAGTTAACTTCTTTTCTTTTTCCGGGGAGGCGGTGTAGTCGGAATGTCTTGGCAAGAATAGTTGAGAATCAGCTGTTATAGGCTGCAAGAAAGAATCTCTTAGGAATCTCTGTCTCTATGTCATCAAACGGTTTGATCAATAGAATTCTAAGAGCAGGGGGCATCCATAGTAGGAAGAGGACAAGGAAGTGATTGATCGGAGTTTGCCAGGCCAGGAGTTGAAGAAGGAGCTAGCATTTCTTCAGTGATCAATCTCGTTCCAACAATTGTTCTTACTCGTTTAGGTCAACTCGTCAATCCGTATCTAATAGCCGCCGAAAGCCAAAGCTTCACTCCAGGTCGAAATCACTGCCTTTCGATCAATCCTTCTATCCATGAAAGCCTACCATCGACACTGACTCAATGCAAGGGAAGGAGAGTCATTATTCAAGCCATGCTAGCATTCGTTCCCAGTCGACAAGAGAGAAGACGAAGTCTGTCTTTTCCTTGATTCCCTTCTACAAAACTGTTGCAATTCTCGTCATTCGAAAGAAGCGAGAGACCCACAGAGACAACCTTGTAAGCACAACCAGAGGAAGATCTTTTCTTGCCGCTGAATGGCGGGACTGTGGTGACCAATTAGGATCGAGAGCAGGTATGCAAAGTGTACTATATAAGGGCAGGACTTTCACCAGACCAGACACTCTCGCCAAACATGCCACTTTAGGTAGACCACAAGAGTAGATCCTAGCAGGCCAGCACCCTCTATTCTATTAAGATGAAAGCTTTAATTCATCTAAGAGACAGAAGAGCAAGCACATTGAAGATGAAAAGTGATCCCCTCCCACAAGGGGGCTGAGAAAGCTGTTCTCGATACACCTACTCGGTCATCAAACTCATTTACCACTAAATCCACTAGAAATGACAGATGTATAAGGAAAAAACTACCTCGATCCCGATCAAGGCATTGGTAGTTTACTTGCCGCCCCATTCCATTCATCCCATTTGGGAGAAGGAGAAGAGACCGCTCCTTACCTTTAGTTCTTTTCTTTACCCAACCCAAATGAGGGGGCTATCATTGATTTAATGCGAAAGCAAAGGGCTAAAAGAATGTACCAAACCAAGTGGTTCTGTAGTCGACGTGGACTGGGAAGTCGCATCTTTGGCTTGGCTATCCCCCACTACTATGGGCAAGAGGTCCTGGATTCGGCATTAGCGGTCAAAGCATTGATTCTAAGCCAGTCCAGTCTATTAGCAAAGAGCGATTCTTTAAGCCCAAAGGGTAGCGAATCCGACTTACTTACTTCGACTTAAATGCTTGATTTTTTTAGTTCTTCCCCGGACAAAGTCCTAATCAAAGCAGGCAAAAGGCGAGAAAGACCCAGGCAAAGGGGAGAGTTCTTCTTAAATTAATGAATTTATCGATGGGAACCTTTAATCTTATCTTAATAGAGTGGAAAAACCAAGCCAAGATTCATCGCCCGAAAGCACGGGAATCAACTTGACTTCTCAGATGCGGATTGATTTCCTGTTGATAGCGGAGTGATCGTATCTGCAGTTCTTGTTGACGACTCCGGTCCTATAGAAGAAGCTGGTATTGGACCGCTTCCCTTGGCTAAAGTAAAGGGGATCGATCCGGGCGAAAGAGGCCAGATTCCATTTCTCTTCCCCCACACCCGGCATAAGAGAAGAAAAGAAAGAAAAGGGATGCGGATGAAAGTGATCCGACTTGGGTTTCCTAAATTCATGGTTATTCCACTTGATTCCATTACTTTCTCTTCTTTGCAACGAAAAATCCCGAGAAAATGACTTAATAAATCTTTTTTTGAAAAGGGCGGGCTGCCACGGGTCTTTAGATATCGACTTGGTCTTTCTCACGGTCTTTAGACTTGACTCTTAAGTGTCAGCTTAGAGTAATTATAACCGAGATAGCGGTAAGAGCCGAAAGAAGCTTCGGAGCAAGCCTACTGAGTCTGGCCTTGTACGAGCTCAGGGATCGGGGTTGTTGTCGGTCTATCGGCTTTCACGGCACGGGTCGTACTAAAGCATTTATGAAACCTATCCTCCTATAAAGACGCAATTGAATAAGAATAATAAAAAGAGCGGAAAGCGTAGAAAAGAAGGAATTGGAAAATAGAAAAGGGGAGGATCCTGATTATTAGAATTGAATCCCTCGCAAACGTGCACTAGTAAGTGGTAAGCTAGGGAAAGATACGGAATAGGGACATAGTTCAACTTCACTCAAATATACTATTCTTTTCTCATTACGTATTAAAAGAATAGTGAAACGAAAAGATACGTATCTCAGTTCGAACCTTTGTTCTCCTTCCTATACCTGATGTTATCCTTTTGAGTGAATGCAAAGACCCAATTCGTCCGGGCTGGGATGGCTTCCGAAGGAGAGGAATGAGTGAAACGACTCAAAGATCAAGGAGCTACAAGCCTGTCTCGACTCGACGAATCGACTTCTGATTTGATCGACCCCAAGAAAGATCCTGTTAAAAGGGGGACAGGGAGCATAGAACTCTCTTCAGAGAATAAATGAAATCTCCGCATACGCATAAAGGAATGTATAGAGGATTGCCCAAGGAATGGCATATGAGCAATGGAGCAGACTGATCAGTAATGGCGCACGAGAGCCTTTAGTGCCCACGCTTTAGCCTTTCTGTAGGTAGCATCCCATCTATAGGGGCTTCATCCACTCTTTCTACATATTTATTCATTTCTTCTACATATTTTCTCACGACTTCCGGGCTAAAGTTACTTAAATAAAGACTTAAGCGGAAAGGGCTAGTGAAAACCTTTCTTTAATCGATGCCAGAAAACAATAGTGAGAGGTTGTCTCTGACTCCCACTACCAAACGAACGGAAGGAGTTGAACTATGTCCCTATTCCCTATGTCTTCTCGTGACACGCGCACAGCTTCCGCAACAGATTAAGAGATCACTTTGATGTCAGGAAAAGAGCCAATGCGTCGATAGCAGGGTAAGGACTCTCCTTCTTTTGCTTTGAAAGCCTGATTTTATTTCGTTTCGGGACCTATAAGTGAGCAAGGAGCAATCTATCTTCAAACCACTCCCGATAGTCCGAGGATGGAAGTTTACTTGTACTATTTTCTTTTTCTCCATCGGTAATCTGCAACTCAAAAGCAAAAAGGTGCTTGCTTCTTCCTTCTTTGGAATACGGATAAGATCAGAAAGGCAAACAATGCAATAGCTTCGGTTAGAGCAAAGCCCAAAATGGCATAACCAAATAATTTAGATATTTAGAATATATAATATGAGTATTCTCTTTTACAAAGATCTTCCCTTGTTTCTTGATAGCCAAAATTCTCATCCCGGGCCGTGCCCCCCGCCGCGAATATAGTGGAATCAGAATTGGGTGGAATTGAGTTCCCAGACATTCCACCCGAAGAAGACGGTGCGAATTGGGAAATTTCGTCCATAAAGAGATACCCGACCGACTTGGAAGTAAGATAAAGAAAAAGAAGTCTCCCCAAAATTGGAACATATCTTACCCAGGTTTCCGGGAGATAAGAATGAAGGAAAAAAACCATCTTTTCTTCCATCAAACGAACACGTAGATAAACTGCCGAAATAGTCATTTCAATTTTTTTACTTTTCTAAGAACAAGTCAAATAATAATTATTCCCAGAGTTCGAACCTGCAATCTGAAGGTTATGAGCCTGATGAGTTGACCTATTCCTCTACCCCGCTTCTTCTCTTTCTTTCACTATTCCCCGCCTCTGATTCTATCTATGAGCCTAGGTCTCTCGAGCAAAGTCAGTTGAACTGAGTTGAATCCTTTACTTCGGGTTTGTCGACTCGATTGGCGATTGAGCTTTCCCCCTTTTTGTTGTAGTTCGGGTTTCGGGGGTGCCATGCCCTTACAGTAGTCTTTGTGAATGAGTCAGGCGTGTGCAAGTCTTGCTTTCTGTCTCCCTCTTGCCTTTGAAGTATACTCTTGATCGAGTGTGGATATTATGATCTCTCCGTCTAGCCAAATATGCCCTGTGCCATCCTACTGACAGAGACAAGAAGAAAGACTCACTTGGGATACTCTAAGGAGGCAAGCTAAGGATCCTTCAAGGCAGTAAGTAGGTCGTTCGTGTCCTGATATTGAGTCAAGCCCCCGGAAGTTTCATCGTCTAAGTCGGCATCTGCCCGACTAAGACCTGGTCTTCAATGCCCTTCCCTTTTTTCCTGTAAATAAAGAAATCTCCTGCGACAGGTTAGCTATAGGAGTGCCGGAGTGAACCCGGAAAAGAAGTCACTAAGCTCACTCACTCAAGCTTTGTTATGTCCGTCTATGATCCACAGTTTCTACGCTTATTATACGATATTATGATTTCTAACTTTTGATTGAAGATTTGATTAAACTAACTTGACCCTGCCTCGGAAAAACCAGTATCAGACCGACTTGAGCAAGTTAGCGACCATTGGTTCCAATATCGGAGATTCCCATTCCTACGGATCCCTACTTGATAACAAGAACTTCACTCATACTGATGTCTTATCTTTGTCCCCTAAGGCATCCGAAAACTAAAATTTCAATTACCTTGGGTATCTGGTTGGGATCTCTTCTTGGAAGAAAGACGAAGCGGAGATCTTTCTATTCATGAAAGAATTCGAATTAGATATATAAGAATTCGAGTGACTCACAGGGGAAAATCCAGATTGTTCCAAACGGGTTCTCAAGCAAGACAAGTCCCAGGTAGTGGACTTAACACTTAAATAACATCACTGCCAGACTCAATCCATAGAATCTGTTTCGTCTCCAAGAAAGTCTTCGTTCTTTGCCCAACCTCAAAATCAAATAGGAATAAATAGAAATAAATAAAAGAGGGTTAGGTTAAGGTGTGAAGGGGGGTTGCTAAGCCCCAGGAATCAAGTTCTTTGATTGCTTAGTAGAAGGCGTTCGAGACTCCGTATCTTCTGATCTTTGCTTTTAGTCCGCTGTTCAAGTCAAGCTCTCTCAGAAGAGTCAATTCAATGCTTTGTACTTACAGTCAGATAAGTCGCTTTCGAATGCCTTACTTCTTTGTACGATAGCAAGCAAGGTAAGAAAGCTTAGCTCTGTGTCCGGCAACTGATGAAAGAGTCCAATCTCCGGGTAGGAGCTGAAACTGGTATTAGCTTCTATAGAGGAGCAAGACGCTTCGTTTGCGCTTGTTTAGTTCGTTGCTTGTTTTTAGCCTTCCTTCTCGACCTTACTATTATTACTGAATATATTACTATCAAAAAAGGAGCCTTCACTAGTCATAATGGGCTGGGCCCTTGTATCCGCATATGAAGGAAGCGTCACGTAGCATCTTTAGTTCGTGACGTGAGCTCTTCAGTTCGTGAGTTCTCGAGCTGCTATGCTTTAGCCTATCAACAAGGCAAAGCTGACTAATCGACTCTGGTCCTATTCAATCAAATCAATTCAAGGCGAAGGCAGGGCTTTTCGATGGGAATCATAACCTATTTCAGATGTACCCTTGCTCCTGGGATTCTACTTTCCTTCATAGGATGGAGAGAAGGCGCAGCTAGTCTTTCTCTGAGTCCTGTGAACGACTGCTTTCGGCTTTTGGGTGGGGGAATTTCATTAGCCACGATCGGGATGCTGCGCGAGTCATGATCAAAAATTCATGATTGAAAGAGTTAGGAGTTAGGTTTTGGTTTAAGGAAGGAAGAGTTGATCCACTACTTGAAAGTGAAACCACTAATTGAAAGCACTGGCCGTCCTACAGAAATCCTTGCTTGGAACCAGCTTTCCCAATCAATCAATTCGTTAAGATGCCTAGTCGTTGATCGAGCTTACAGGCTAGGAACGAAGTTCTCAGTCCTTTTTGTTGCTTGGTTCCTTGTCTTCATTCCTGGAATGAGAAATGCAGCTGTGTTGGATCTCAACCCCCCGTAACTAAGATGGAAAGGGAACTTGCTTTCCTGTGTCGGATGGAAAGGAACTCTCACTCGGAATGGAATGCCAACAAATAGCCGAATTGGCTTGGCTATGTTCTTTTTACCGGTAAGTGCTTTGAGGAAACCAAGCAGGCAATGAACTGGCCAGGCAGTCAAATAGAAAAGGATCCTCCCCGGAGGGGTAAGAAGCAAGGCAGGAGCGGTATAAGAGAAAAAAGTCAGTGCTGCTTTTGCTGTTACAGAATCTGGTTTTAGCTTAGCTGCAATCCTTCCCGCTCTAGTTCGACTAGCTTTCCTTTCACGTGGTTCAGTCTTGGTGTGAACAAAAGGCGTAAGCGCAGTTCTCTCGTTCCGGCTTAGCCTACCATACCATGGGAAGGGACGAGCGGTGGCAGTAGGAATTGATTTGGTAATTATGTTAAGACAAGGGAGGGTCTGTTTGCAGACGAGTGATAGCAGTCCATTCTCCATAGGAATGTGATCATAGGATGATTAAACCATTAGCTATTCATTTTCGCCGGGCTTCTCCAAGAGCCGATTGGGGGCATCCTGGCTTTAAAGGATTTTCGCAAAGAGGCCATTTGATCACAGCTGAACCGGTAATGTCAATTTTTACCTCTTTGTTTGGTCTTTAAAAGAACCTGGCTACTTTAGCTATGAAAAGCAGCTCAGTATAAAGCATTTCTTTCATTATCATTTTCTATTTTTTAAGGGCATCCCATTAGAAAGCATTTTATTAGCATTAGCTATGATGGTTGGTAAACGAAAGAAGAACTAGGCTATGGCTCAACTTGCAGTAAGTCTAGACTTCCCTGATTTAGCTGGAGGAATTTGATAAAGAACCTTTTAGTCTTCTCTAAAGGGACTGAATGAAGAGTTACGGGGGAAGGCACGAACACTATAACCAATAGGGAAGAGGCTTGCTCTAAACTTCAAAAGAGATTCTCGCATTTCAGTGAACAAAGCAGTGATTCGACGATCATATAGTAGGTGTACCGCTCAGTTCCTTGGGCTTGGCTGGTACATCAAACATATCGGCATATTGCTTCTTCGATGTGGTACACATATCTGTCAATGTCAATCAAGTAATAGAATTCATTCCCACTGTCTGAGGAAAACGTGAAGAATTGCCATTTTATGAGCTTGTGAACTTCCTCTTCCGGGGAAACCCATGGATCTTTGTGTTATGCTACTTCCCGTCTCGGATTTCCTTGGTCTAGCTACGTCCCTTTGAGGCCAAGTGGTTACCCAACCCCACATCCCCTAAAAGTGTTCTCCCCGCTGTTTCTGGAGCGACCTGTGCTTGATACACAGGTTTTCATAACAAGGTTTGCTTCAATGACGGATTTTTCATTAAATAAAGGTCCTTACCTCAGCGGTGTCGAAGTTGTTGGGTACGTCACGGAAGTAACTCCTAAGGCTGATCCATCCACTTCTGCTGCTGCTAGTGTAATTTATTCTAAGGCCCTTCGAGTTTATTCACTCTCTGGTAATCCCTTACGAGTCTAAAGACTATTCGGTCACCGGAAAGTAGTTGCACTTTCCGGCTTTCTATCCTTCTCGATAGGGCTGATGAGGCCTGCTATAAAAGGGATAGATAGGCATTACCCCTAATCGGGTACTCTTATGGGGGTATACATGCCATCTGGATACGACCCAAGAATCCACCCTTACTTCCAAGTCTCTTTGTCTGAGCACAAGTGACTCTCTTAATGTTAGTACTTGTTAAGTTAAGATGTACATAGTCTTAAGGGTACGGTGATTACGCAGCAATATCTTTTCCCCACTAGATCTCTGAGGGACAACTCCTTCACTTTGAAAGCTACGCCCTCCTGATAGCCTTGGCCTTGGGCAGTTCTCTCCGCCTATTCCTCCTTATTGGTTGAGAACGGAAAAGCCTAACTTGTGACGCCGGAAAATGCCTCCTTTTTCTTACCGAACATAGAGTTGTTCTAATCTGCTTTGGTCTTATTCTGGGAGTGTTGCATGCCCAATAGAAATCTTTATTAGACTATACCCAAACCATAATAATACAAACTTTAATGCCCGAAACTCCAACTGAAGAAATCCACCTCCGGCAAAGACTTCCACTATGAGCTCGATTGTTCCCATAATGCGACTTAGGGCCCGTAGGAATCTTAAGTCTTAGACTTAAACCACCGGGACAAATGAAACGTATATATCCGGAAAACTTCAACTGCCACTGAAACCGTTATCGCCCCAGATGCGCCTGGCAGAATAGATTCTATTGTTGAAATTGCCCTAACGGCACTAGCCCAGATAGAAGTTTTGATCTTCAGCTGTTTTGGTACGAGCCTGGGGAATGCACCACGCCTTGGTGCACGGTACTCTTATTTAAGATATTACCATTGGCAGGTACTCTTAGTCTCCTATTTCTTACTATTATAATAACAACTTTTTCGTATTGAATCTACCACTGAATTCAACTATGAAAGCTTCAACCTTTTTTCTTTCTTTTTCTTATGCCCTAAAAGACCTTCCCACTCAGATGGCATGGAGAGTTAGTTGAAGCATCGCTACCAAAAGGATCCTTTCTGGTCCCAAGGATAATCACCATTGCTAATGCCTTCCTATCTTAGAATACCTTCCTCCTGCCAGAGAGCGAGTGCCTGGCTGCCTGTTTCCTTAACCTTTTGTGAGCAAGTCGTCAAGTCTCCTTCTTTTCAAACCAGAAAGCATTAAGGGGATAGGGAATAGGTCCATATAGTAAGTAGGTACAAGCATTCCTCTTTTGAGCCTGGGTGGACGGGAAAGCACTCCTCTCAATCCTGCTAGCAATGGATATGGATCTGATGCAAGCTATTTACAATTCTCTCCGGGCCATCAGAAAGACGGAAGATTGTATTTCACACAATTGAGTTAGAAATTGGATAGCTGGGTGGCGCAGGAGCAAAAAATCGATTTTGTTGGTATTAGTATTAGCCCTCGAATAGGTTGTTCGGGAGCTAATAGAGTATACTAAACAAATCTCTTTTTCAGAAAACCATTACAGACTAAAAGAGAAGGGAGGTCTGATGGTGAAGTACACTGCAGAAGGAAAGGCTGGGAAAGACCACAAGAAGCTGGAGAAGGGACAGACCTCGTCAACGGAGTTTTCTGATGAGCTTTCTTTCTGAAGGATTGGCTCCGGAAGATGACCTGATGGAGGAAGACTTGAAGGTTGGTGAGTCAAGCAGTCAGACCCAGGTTAAAGAAAATGAGCCACTTTTTCCAACACTTCTTAAGTATTGATATAAATAACCTGAACTTAAGAAGTTAAGATATAAATAACCTGAACTTAAGAAGTATTGAAATAAATTACCTTAAGTGAAGTAATCAGCCTTATAGCTGACGATTTCAGACTATAGTATATAAGGACCTACTCTCTCGAGCCTTACTCAAAGTTTAGTTCTAACTTAGTATAAAGGAGAAGCTATTATTAGATTAACTAAACTATTAGAATAGTACTAAAACGGGGAAAGGCTATAAGGGAAGTTGACCTAACAAAGCTTGCTTGTGCGCCTAAGACGGAGTCTAAAGAGCCTTTTCTGATGAACTTTTTATAGAAGTAGGGATTTCTAGCAAATTCGTTTGCTTTCCCGTCTCGATCTGTTCCCGGTCTGCACCTTCTTCGTTTGCTCACCATGCTCAACGCACGTTAGAAAAGTGTGTAAATGTGCTTTTCGAGCATCTTATTGTCACAGGGGATGCTGAACAAAGATTGACTCAATCCACGGTTATGAAAGATGGGATTCTTCTTATTCTCTTTCTGAATTAACAAACAAAAAGTGAAAAGCAGCTAGCCTAGCTCTTGGCCTAAGTAGTAGCCCTTCCTCAGCTTGAAAAAAGTCTTGCTTATGCTTCCTTCCCTATCTCTTTCCCATGTTAAGCGTGAAAAGGGCGTCGAGTATGATCGAGTTGTTGGAGAGCTTCCTTGCCTAGCCTATGCTTCAAGGCTAGTTTCAAGCTCATCACTTTTAGTTTACAAGCTGCTTTGATAGAACCAGGTTCGAGCGTAAAAGCTGGCTGGTTTGCTGGTGGAATGCGGGATAGATAGCTGTTCAAAGTACCTATCCCCTTGACTCTGCTTTCTTCTATTGGACCAGGCAGGGATCTCTGATTAGTCGAATGAGCCCATCCCATGTTCTAAATGAATATATCTTTAGTCTACTTTCTTTCAGCCAATTAGCGCTTTAAGTCCTTGAACTATTGAAATCGTTAAAGGTTATTTATATCTTTACTTAACAAGTTAACACTACTACTACTATATAACTATATATTCTAATATTATACTATAGCTACTTTCTCTTTTCCAATTCGTCTTGCTTACTTGCTTCAGGTTTTCTTAGACTTTCAGGTACTAGTGATTCCTTATCAAATTCCCCTGCATATTGGGCAGAAGGATCCTACTGACATACGTTCCCACCACACAGGCTATTCTTTCTATAAGGCAGATCTTAGGTTTTGTCAGCTCCTTTCTGTGTCAACCCATTCCTTTGGTTGGCTTAAAGAGCAGTTCCAGCAAGTTTTTTTCATTCTTTTGCTTCTGCAACTCTTTAACTACTCATCAGATTATCAACTACTTTGAAATCGAGACATTCACACCTGTCTTTTTGTCTATTAAAAAGAAAAAATGGTTCAGAACTACATTGTTCATTATCTAGCTCAGATTCTTGTCATTTGTTCTGAGATAGGCTTTCTTCTCTTCCTTGGCTTGGGAAGATGGAAATTCATTTTAACACTAAAACCGATTAGCGACCATGAGTTAAAGAAGATATCTTACGACGATTCAATCGAAAAAGTCCGGTGAAGGTATATGGTAAAGTTGGGGCTAGCTATTGGTTTGATGTATGGAATTTTATGTTGAGATACGATAATTGTTCCGTTGATTGATAACGGTCCTTTCAGGGTTTTCTTCTTCCCACCAGTTCTTTAACAGAGCGATGGAGGTTTTTTAAGGAAACCAAGTAGCTAGCGTTCAGGAGTTTCGTCAACGAAAAGCGCTTACTATTACTAGCGCGCTCATCCATTGCTTATCGATAAGATCTTATGCAAAAACACAGTCAAATGCAAATTCAAGTGAAGTTCGCATCTCCCTACTCTATTCCATCGATCCTGAACATCTTCCATTGTTGGCTTGGCCCTCTCTCTTCGCACCCTACCTTAGTCATCGCTCATTTGGTGTTACTAAGTAACAAAGTCTATTACAGGCTTTATGGACTTATCCACTCAAGCTCTTTTGCTTGCTTTCAAGACTACAACTTCCACTCTTTGCAAGGCAGCAGAAAGAGAACAACAAGAGCGCGTCTTCCCAGCTGAAAAAGAGGTAAGCCTATGCCTCAGCTACAGTAATACGTAAGATGCCTAGTTGGATCACTAATTCGTAGATGGACAACCATCTGTTACAGACTACGTCTACTGGAAAGTTCCTTACTCCGTCAGTCTAGCGTGAGGTCTTGCTTCTTCCCCATGTCTTTCTTGGTTGGACCAAGCCTTTCATCTTTCTGAGAAGTCAGTCTTCCTTCTCTCGTTCTCAAAAAAGGAAGCACTTCAAAAATTCAGTCAGGGCACAACCTAAAATGGCATATCCGGGACTACTTCGTAGATACGACGGCAAAATGGGAAGCAGTCTTTTCAAAAAAGTAAAGGCTTTTCCATGCCTAGCTCCACGCTAATGAAGTCACTTGGTCCTTACCATATTTTCAGCCTAGGAAGTGCCTCTCTCTTATCTATCTCTTTCACCGAAACCAAGTAACTTGGGCTGCTAATGCGTTGGCCATCGCAGTCTTGGTTGGATCATCTGTCTTAGGCGTCATAGTCACTTTGAACGCCATAGCTCTGAAAAGAAAGCAGTCGGACAAGCATGGCCAGCTAAATAAGCTCCATACGATGCCCCTGGTTCCACTTTTGAGACAAAACATTGGACGTGAGTGACTTCTCGGTGCTCCGATTAGAAAAGGTGATTTTGCAACTCCGGCAGTTTAACCTATCGTATTGGTGAAAACTGTGAGGTATCGATTCTTTGCTTTTTACCTCTTTTCTGAAATGAGTCCCGTCCCGCAGAGTTCAGTGAATGGGAAAAAAAGACAAAGTAAAGGGAAGTAGAGCCAGGTCAAAGTCTTGGTAAGATAACTTCTGTGTACCCGATTCCGCCCTGTATATCAGCCTTACCATCGGAATGGTCGGCAACTCTATGATGCCGGTGCCTCTTGCCCCTTCCTAAAAGAGCTTATGAGACTAGTGAAAGAATTTCATTGCCTCGCTTCGCTAAAGACAAGCAAGCTCTGAGTGAGATGGAAGAGTTACGAGTTATGAGTGTTAGCAAGGAATTCCTAAAAACCATTTAAATGAATCCCTCACTAAGCAGACTTTCTTGATATACCTGGTCTTTCTCAAAGTTCCATACTGTTTAAGGGAAAAGTGTGAATCTATTACCAGCTGAGCAATATGGAGCCATTTCTACAAAGAGTCAAAACGAGGCATAGTGATAAGCAAAACTCATGGAGTTCTATAAAAAAGAGCTTATACTATATTAATTATAGGCAACACTCTTTCCTTTTTCAGGAAAGTGTCCACCAAATAAAGATGTTCAAGAGTCCCTTTCTTATAATCTTCTTGGTGAGAAATCGGAGTATGGGTTCAAAGCGAGATTTCTCTGGTTTCTAGGTCGTGAATATGTCATAATAGTCAAAGGGCTATCTGGTTCTTTCTTTTCCAGGGAAAGACTAACTAATTGTGCTGTCCCTAGAGGTTGAGATACGAGATCTTAGAGTTAAGTATGAGACTAAACCGACCGTGGCAAGAGAGACAATTATGTACATGAGAGGGCTAACGTTTGTTTACTTTTTGGTAATGAAAGTGAAATTGAAATTCAATAGCCGTTTTCCTTCTCTTGCTTGTGTCGGGAGTGGCGGGCTTAGGACTTTTTGCTTTTCTGACGGTTTTAGTTGTAATAAAAAGTAATGCTATATGCCTCTGGTCAAGCAAGATTTTGAGAAAGTAAAGTGAGGTTTTTCTTAGACTATGGATCTTTGGTAAAAAGCAAGTGAGGTTGAAAGCAAGCCAGTTTGATTCCTAAGGACATTGACGGAGTCTTTCAAATGGCAGGAAGTCAAATGGGTAGGAAAGTATTGAGATTGAAAGCTAGAGATTAATCCCAGTCCCAGGATCAGTCCCGAGGATACTTCCTATAGTTCACTGAAGATTAGAAAGTAGCTAAAGACCTGCTACGTATCAAGGGCTCGGGCTCCTAGGGAAGACAAGGTGGGTGATACGGATTTTAAGATTATCATATGATAAAGCCAGCTCAAGAAAGTTAGTTAGAAAATGGAAATAGAAAGATAAGTTAAGCCTATCGAATCGAGCTAATAGCAATCCGCTTTCAAGCCAGAGGAGGAGTCTTTGAAGCCTGTGAAAGGAAAGTGCTTCGCCCATTTCTTTCCTTTTTTTGGCATTTCTTTTGTAAGCGCATTTAGTGTCATTTCTCTCCCCTCAAAGCCAGCCTGTTGAAGTAATTGCTATATGCTATATATAGGAAGAAAGTCGAAGTCATAAGCCTATAGGAGTCGACTTCTAAAAAAGAAAGGTATAAAAGATCAGTTCGTTAAGAGCTATTCCTTTCGATAAGAGTGAATTTATTCTCCTTTCTCTTCGCTTTTAGTTTAGTATAAGTAACTTCCACGTAGTTAGATAGGCGGTACTAGGCATCTACTTTTCTTTTTATTACAGCGCCTTATTCTTTATAGGCAGTGCAAGTTCGTAAAGATTTCAGTCAGTTGGGCAGGGCAATAGGAAATCTCTTAAGTGGTGTCATCGTCCTATACAAAAAGCTGATATTGAATCGCTTTCCTGCTCGAGCTCTGGCCGGGATATTGGATAGGTCAATGATAGTCTAAGTCAGTCTCATTATCCATGAGGCTAGGAAATGGTCTTTGAAACATAGAAGTCGGGAGAGAATTTCTTAGATTAGACAAGAGTAGTGCGCATAGCAGCTATCTTCCAGCACTATAAGTACCTGCTCTCCTTTTTGAGTCTGATTCTCTTTATTAGAATCCCACTTCATAGTGTGCCTAGTTAATTGAGAGAAAGCCTAGATGCATGAAGGAAGTTAGGGCATCGAGAGAGTCGTGAAAAGAAAAAGATATGACTTAGCCAAGAAGGTTTTCAAACATTAATAAAGGTTCGCTTAGTCATAGGCAAATCGACCTGATAGATAGTTGTTGCTAGAGATATAGGTTTCCAAAGCGAGTGTATGTAAATGAACTTCTACTCTTTCTTTGATTTCTTATAGAACCTGTGACATATTGAGACTATATCAATCCAATTTTCTATGAAAATCTCTATTCCATCTCTATCTTTCGATAGCACTAACTAGAAATCGACTTTTGATTCTCTCTTTTCTGTTTGAAACGAGTATGAATTAAGGACTTGGACTGAATTTGGTCATAGAACGCTCAGGGATGCTTTACTATATTTTGTGAAAGCAGGGAGATGAGAGTCAACAACAGAAATCTTTCTCCGTAAACAATAAGAATGGTTGTTAGGAGCTGGCTGTTTCAAGTCATAACTAGAAAGATCTAAGAGAGTAGAGTTGAAAGCATTCGAAAACAGACCAGATCCAGCTTCTTAAAAATTGATATTGTATTTCTAGTGAGAAGAATAATTTTCTATTCTAAGGGATGAACCAACAAGAAGGCTATCTTAGCTTCCTAAAACCTTGGTAGAATACAAAGGGATAAGTCCAGGAGACAGAGTAAAGTCAGTTTGCTCTTCGTTCTGTCCTTTTTCAAATAGTGACGAATAGGACTTAGAGACTTTTATTGGAATACTTTGGCTTCAAAGCATAGGTGCTCTACTTAGCCATCCTTCTTTTTCTTTTTCTATGTATAGGAAGCAACTGTCTTTGTGTTAAAGTGTTAAACTATTGGTATTGGAAGTCACCCTCTTTTTTCTCTTTTCAAGGTGTTCTTTTCAAGTTAGAACCAATACAAAGAACCAAGATTGGAGTGGACTCAATCCGTAAATGAGAGAGATTCAACGAAGAAATTCAAATTATCTAGAATCATAATTCCCTCATTTTTAGAGCAGATGGGATGGCCTAGAAAAGACAGAGGTGAGAAAGAGCCTTTGTTCTTATAGAAGTAAGCATCTAGTTGAAGTAGCATTCTTTTAAGGCTGTACTAACTTCGGACTCTCCTTGCGCTAGTTAGCACAGTCCGTAGGCCTCACATTCGATTGATAGGTCTCCTGGGTCAGATACTAATTCAAACCCGATATCCGTAGCTCACTCTATTTTGGCCTATCTCAATCTGAATCGTAGCCGGGAATTTTAGCTCAATTTCGCTTTTACCTCATAGAAGGATATGAAAGAAAGCTAGGATATAATGTAATTAATTATTCTTTCAAGACGGGGGGAGTTATCTTGCTTTGGTGGCACCACACCGGTATATATATTAAGTTTTTTTCCGTGAATATGTCAATGATGCCAATGGAACCAAGCCTAAGCTAAGGGAACTATCAAAGCAAGGGCAAACATCTTATATAAGAGAAAGATTCTTTCGCTCATGTATGTGACTACATATTTCTGTTTATACAAAAATTCCTATTCTTATTCTTATCTACAACAATTCACTCTGAACTCCAAGCCTCCTCTATTGGCGGGGGACTACTTTATCAAATAGGATAGGGAAATCAAAAGCTCTTCCTTTTCTATGTATTTTAGGGACCAGGCCACCAGTAGCGGTTGTTCAACCCACTAAGCTCTGATTCCAAGAAGCGAAGAAAAGGGTACTTTTTTGGAAGGTAGGCGGATAGGAAGCTCTATTTGATCGAAGGGAAGGGATACCACTAAAAAAATGAAACTTCTCTAATAAAAGAAAAGTAAGGAGCTTACCTTTCAGTGAGCTAGACGACTCAACAAGGGAGAGGGAGTCATATTCGCAACAAGATGTGGCGCGTGCAGCTTTTCGTAAGTCAATGACGCTAAGGTCTTAATCGTTCGTGCATTTAAAAGATTAACTCAATGAAGAAAGGAAGAAAAGGGCTGACGCGATCTTTTTCTAAAAAGAAATCCCTTTCATCTTTCATAAAGGCTGAGGCTATCGAATCTGTAATAGGGAGTTCCCCCCACCCTGCCTTTTTTTTTGCTTTGCTGGCTCAATGCCTTTGCTTCTAAGAAGCTGATGCTAGTGAATCTATTTTATTCTTATTAGTCAGCCTTGTCCTTTTTTGTATCTTAATGAATAGCATTTTCAAAGTAAAGAACACGAGTTAGAAAAGGAAATCCTTATACCAAGAGATTCGAAGAAGACCCCATGGCAGGGATATCGTCAAGCCCAAAAGGAAGGGCAAGTCAGTAAGGTCAGTACGGTACTAATCCCTTCAATCATAAATCGCCCGCTTGAACTAATGAATCGGGAGTTCTTTCACACAGCACAGGGCGAAAAGGATCGAATCGAATCACACAGCAGGTATGCAAGAGCGCAAACTATTAAGAAGGTAGTTTTCCCTGATCCAACGATACAGTTCGGTCAGAGAAGAGACCCTTCCCGCCGGTGGGCAAAAGGCGTGTCGTTTACTTTTTTGAACTTGATTGAAACTAGTGACTGACCCATTCGGTGACTTTCGAGACCGCCCTTACTAACCCAAAACAAGGGAAATTCATATTGGGTTAATCGACTTTTATGCCATCATGTCTTTGACCTTGAGAGATGCTGTGCATAGTCTTATTTCGTAACCAACTTCGAAGGGAGAAGGAAAATAAAAAAGGTAGATGAATTAACAAAATGAAAGAGGTGCTGTGCGTATCGACCCGTGCAGTGCTTGCTGTGGAATAAGGCCTTAACAGAAACTTTATTTGTAGAGTCTGACATTAGGAATAGTTGATCTCGCCTCGTACAAAAACTATTTCATTGCCTTTAATCTTCATGAATCGGCATTGGCTGAAAATCCTCTTTATCCTTTCTTATAGCATCCAAGTCTGGACATATTAGGTCAATCAAGCGAGAAAACGGGAAGCACGCTAGCGCGCTCCGGCTTTCGAGCCTACGCTTGCTCCAAATAAGTGTTGGTTATTTATATCAATACTTCATAAGTGTTGGAATCAAAAGGGCTTTTTCTTTACTCTTTCTTTCTTTATTCCTTCTCATCGAGAGATGCGGCATTACCGCTGTTGTCTCTATGCCTTTTTGCCAATCTTACTCTTTCTCGAGAGACAGATGCCGATTATCCTACAATGCTTTACATAATGATAACTATTTTCTTCACAGGTCGAGAGAAGAAAAGAAATGCCTATCTAAGGCTCGGAACTTTAACTCCTTTGTCCAAGTCCAATCAAAGAGCCTTTATCCCGCAGCATCTTAACTACAAAGATGCATGTAAAAAGGTCTATGCGCAATCAAGAATAGGGAAGGCACATCAACATAGAGAAAGAGCAAGCCAAGACTTTCACAAGAAAGCTGGACTTAGGTGTGTGCCAGGTTCGGTGCCCAGCTCCGCTGGAGGCCGGTTTTTGGTTTACCCCATCTCGGGTTTGTCCAAGGTACAGGATCCCTTGGACATTTATGGGGGATTTTGACTCCAAACCTCCGTGGGCTGTGTGAGGTTGGTTATCTTTATGGTACCCATCCTTGATAAAATAGGTTTCCTCCTCTGCTCTCTCCAGGAGATGGAGTCTTAGACTCCGTTTTTGTTTGTGTCTAACATAGTCAGTTGTTTGCATAAACAGGTGAAAACCGAGGTTCATTTGACGTAGCGTGCTGCGGTTTAACTAACATTTGAGACTCGGTGCTTATAGAGTCTTTATCTAGAAATGTTTGCATAGCAAAATGGGAAGCTTTTAATAAGCGTCAACATTACATCTCTCTTCTCCTGACTACTGGTGATATCACCAATCAAGTGACAAAGGGTCTTAGAAGACTCTCGGGTGATGGATGAGAGGTTACTTGAAAACATCGCCACTGATGGTTATACCAAGGAGTCCAGTATAGGAGCTTACCTCTTCTCCAAGACAATAGTGAGGTTAGTTAGTAATTTCCTGTTTACTGTGCTTTATTTTAAGCAATGTGCCAGTAGTCTTCTGATCCCCACTGGGGAGTTCGACCTTCGTGATCATCTTTACCGAGTGAGGGAGGTAAAGGTTCCCTCAGATCATTTCTCTGTTTCATATAAACAATGATATACAGGAGGGAACGCTTGTATCAAACAAACTACGATGCATAGGTGCCTGTTTAATGTAGCCTGTTTAATGTAGTGTTCACCATTACTGTAGTCTAATTATAATGTAATATAAATAGTAGTAATTCTTTATAGCAGTGATCACCAGACATAAATTCCAATATCCAATAAGGCTAGTCCTTGTACTGTACTGTTGGCATGTCTTTTGCCATGTTGTGAGTATACATTTTCTTCAAAGCACTTTGATGGAAATGCAAAAATTTATTGTGCGATTCTTCAAAGGCTTGCTTGAGTGGGCACTCACTAAGCGAGCACTGCACTGGAAAAAGATGGGCGTAGGGCAGCAGTGGAAAAGACTATTATGGAGACTAAAAAGATTAGCCACTACTCCTATTATTCCCCATGATCATCGAAAGCGACTCCAATTGGCACGGCAACTACAAGAGAAAGAGCAGTCAGCTCATAGAATGTCACTGCTATCTTCTCCGGTTGGGATCCGGACTCGATTGAATGACTTTTCGTTTTCTCTTACAGCTCTGTGACTGATTAATGCATTTCATCCCAGTCAAAGCTGTAGCTTGACTTCTTCTTGCCTGGCGGATTCTTGGATTTCTTGAGACTGTCTTCCATTAAGGGAAAAGGAATAGATTAGCCGGGGGAAGACAGTAAGACGGATTGCTTTTGTAGCTGCTCTTCTCTAACAGCATGAGAAAGCGAAATCTCTCCTCAGCTGTCATTCTTTCGTATCGAGGACTGAACCGGGTCACGAACGTCTTATGAAATCTAGAATCTAGCGGTTGTTGCAGCTCTGCTTTTCCTTACTTCCTCTTTTAGGGCGACTTCGTCCCTTAGGGCAGTGTCAGCCTTTAGAGCTTATTCTTTGTTATGTCTCCTTAAGGGTTTGGGAATCTCATCCCTTGCTTTAGGAATAGATTAGCCGGGAGTATGAGCTATTCGGGCTAGGCTTCTTTGACTTATTGAGACTTAGGGTACTTTTCCTAACTATAAAGTCTGTGTAACTACTTCTAATTATAAGTAAGTATAAGCCTAGACTACTTTCCATTTTCTAGCTTGAAGTTCACTTTCATAGTGGCATTTCTGATTTGACTTGCCTACCTGATCTGGAGGGGAATAGAGGAGATGATGAAATCCTCAGAAGTCGCTGATTCAATAGTAAGTTACCGAGGAAGATTTTTGATGAAAATCCCGGTTAAGATACTACGGACAGAGTAAAATATCCTTCTCTTGTAGGCCTTACTAGGGCATCCCAAATTATGAGGTCTGAGTTAGTAGAGCAGTCATTCTCTTTGGGTTTGACTTACCTGGTACTAATGAATCCACTTTCTATTCTGTCCTGAGAAGGAATCAGAAACAGGAAAAAGCTAGCAAGTAGTATGATTTTTTCAAGCCGCTTCGAATGAGAAGCAAGTATGAATCCTTCTATTTATTAGCTAGAATGCCGACCTGTGATTGATAAGGCAGAGAGAAGTCTTTCTAGTTCTTTTCAAGCCCCGACTGTGACAGACTTTCAAGCATCAACTCATATAGCCCCCGTGGAACTTCACTCCTATAGAAGCGAGATCAGGCAGAGATTTCGTTTTAGTTAGATTGACTTACTATTCTTTGTTTGCATTACTTTCACGTCCTTAAGCCTCGGCCGAAGAGAACGTAAGGGTGCAAGCCATTCACTCTTAAGGCTTATGCTGAAAGGACTAAATGTCCTCAGCCTCCTTCAAGAGATCCGGCAGCAAGGCAGTGGGAATCAAACCCGGATTTCACCATATAGACTTATGAATTTTGGGGTGCCGAAGTTGTCACTTTCTCATTCCGATAGCTTACAAGAGAACTCAATGACGCTTCTAGCTATTGACCAACTCCTGTCTCTAGCTCCGGGATGAAAGTTAGAAAGTGTGATTGGTGTTCAAGCAGCTAGCATGGAACCATATATCGTTCCAGTCTTCCCCCTAAAATAGAAAAAGATCTGATGTGAACAAAAACGACTAGCTGGGCTTATTCCTTGATTGAATATGAAAACAGCAACAGCAGCTGATGAAATTACAATAGTTCAATTGACGGCTTTTGCTTACTGCTAAGGGCGATTGCAGCATCCGAAATGCTTCCTGCTTGATAGAAGGAGCAGCACATTCTTCGGTAAGAAAAAGAGTAGGTATAGGAAGAAGGCCATAGCTTAAGGCCTCGTCCTCTTTCGATAGACTTCCTAAAGACTGTGGATGATGTCCAGGTCAACCTTGGAATGCCTTTTTCCTCTAGCAGGCTTTGTCTCATATCACATTCATTCTTCTATGTTATAAGTCTCTCTGGTCTGGCTACTCTCTAGATCTTCACGCTTCCCAGTCTTTTTTTGTAGTGAGTTATAAGGTCGATTAAGGATTAAGGAGTTTGATAATCAATATCTGCTATCTCTTTCTCCTAAGGAGAAAGGAAAGAAGAGCAGGCTTCTGACTGTAAGCTATCAACATATCTCTATGTATTGAATTGACTATGGAATGGAAGCGGTTTAGGTACCTGATGACGAGAAAGTCCTAACGTAATGGCTTTGTACCGGTTGAGGAGTAGGACCCGGCCGCGAGGAGGAAAGCATAGTACTTTCTATACGTCAATAGGACTTCCTGATTCTATATGAATAAGCGCAAGTTTCCCTTTTTGAATGAGTAGATCTTCCCGCCCCCCTCTCTTTATTATATCAAGAAGAAGAGCTAGTGGAATGGACCCTTTCCTCATGCCAGCGGGGGAAAGAAAAGAGGCCCACTACGAGAGGAGAGAGTGATTCAGCTGCTAACAAGCGCAGGTTTTTCATGAAATGAATGGTTATTCGGGAAACGTATGTTGATGAGGAGGTTTTACATAGTATCAAACATAGTATCAAAAAGGAAACCTGGGCTCCGTTCGAAGAGACGAATAATGGTCCTTCTCCCTCACATGCTCCTTCCCATGAGCAACTCGGTTGGCTTCGTGAACGAGAACGCTGATCACCCTCACGCGGGAAGATGAACATTGAAAGGGTAGCGACGGGATGTAGATGTTGATTTTGGAGGTCGCGTACTGTAGTTATAATGCCTTCGACACGGTTGAGGCTTCTACTTTTCTTTGGTCCCAGCATGACCGACCAAGCGTAACGACCGCAGAAGGTACGGCCGAAGAATTCATCTCCTTTTCTTTTGCATGTCGGGCAGGTCAAAGGTGATCCTGAGAATCGAGAGGAACCTAAGCGAGGCCGAAAAATTGATATTACGCAATCCTTACTGTCCATCTTTCTTTATCCACCAACCCCCGGCCCCCAATAGAATAGATGATATTTAATGCCTCGTTAAAGTAATTACTGGCAAAGCCATACTCCGTAATATCAGAAAAAATCTCACATAACTACGATCCGCCGGATCCCCAATGAATGACCTGCTCGACTATTTTTGAATATGTCCAGTTTTCCGGCAGGGATATTTATGTGTTACATTAAGTTTTTTTACACTTTCGGTGACAGCATTCAAAAGCGCTTCCTTATCCCAATCTTAGCCTGCGGCCGAACCCCAGGGGGTGAACTCCGGGGGTCGCCCTCACCTGTAAACAACCCCTGGGGTTGGCAGGGGGCATAAGATGGTGAAAACAGACCGGTCCCATGAAGCGCCAGGGAATCCCGGGCTGGGCTCAGGGACTGCAATCAGCCGCTTCCCCTGTAGTCGTCAGCTCGTTCTTGACAGATTGTTCATAATCTGGAGTAAAAGGATTCGAACCTTTGCATGCCGGTACCAAAAACCGATGCCTTACCACTTGGCTATACTCCATAGGCCTGTTTTGGACGGTAGGAACGGGGAGCCCTTTAACCTTGAAGCAGGGCTCCGTGCAAGGACGCGGGGATATAGCAAGTAAGCAGCAAGGTTCTCCCTTTAGGACCGACTACAACAAGCTCGCGACTCTAATAGAAAAAGACGGTAAGCTCTCTGCTCTATTTGCTTCCTATCAAAGTAGGCGAACGCTTCTGTAACCTTAGACTCGTTACGCTGTTCGACTGAACTCGTTGGCTCCGCGCTCTTACTATTTCGATTTCCAAGCGGAACCCGGTTTGAGAACCTTCTCTCATAGATTCCTTTCACCAAGTCATCGCCAGCAATCAGCTCTTATCCCTTGGTGTGGTGTCAAAGGGCGAGTTCCTTTCTTGTAAAAACTTGCTGCTTTATTCTCATTGGAGAAAGACTCTCCCGCGGCAAGGTTTTACACATAGGGCCAGCTGCTTTCTTTATCTCGCTTGCCCTTAGCCTTTCTTTCGGTTGGGGTCCGTCCCGGGGCTTAGACCGCTTGGGTTCTATTTTTCTCGAAGGCAGTCAACGTGCACGATAACTAAGGCATTCCTCTCCCATTATACTTTTCAATCCTTTGTTCCTTATCTCTCCCTCGTATTTATTTGACAGGGGCGGAGAAGACCACTCTATCAATAAAAATAAGACAGTAGCAATTCAGTTTCAAATGGTTTGAGCTTGGAAGCAACCTACTATCTATCGATAGGCGAGAACAGACTGCTATTGGCTGCTTTGCCTATCTATTCGATTATGGCCGGCTTGGAGACATCAGAGGAAGACCGTCATTTCTATCCGGGTACGATCATAGCTTCATTCATTCGTTGAACTAAGGGGATAACCATTAGCATTGAGGTCAATCACCACACCACCTCTATCATACATACGACATTACATGACGCGAGAGTGCATGGTCAACACACACCTACCTAAAGCGCCTACCTTACCTTAATAGCATGTCAGCTCCTGATCTGAACAAAGACTGAAGTCAGATCCATCTCATCGAAGTAAAAAAGAGCTATCTCGTCCGAGTCCCATCCCGGATCTTCTCTGACGGAGCCTAAAAAGGTCATATGCCATCTCACCCATGCCAATCCGCTTATTAGTTCTTTTCAGATGTGGACTCCTTCCGATTTCTTTTATTCTTCTTATTCCACGTACGATACATAGAGCCTATCCACCTCCTTTGCGGAATACCAGATCCAGAGATGAATTAGCGGATCACAGGGCTAAGTCGAAGCATGCCTGAACCTTCTTTAGTAGTGAGCCGTACCGAGTAGCTCAACGCAAGGGCTTCAAGATCACAGTAATGCCTGCCAAAACTTTCCTTGGGTACGAATGTCATGTTCAAAGCTGCTTTCTCATGACACCATGGAAAAGATCACTGACGAGCTCAATCTCTAAGTGTTAAATTGTCAGTTTCCTCCTCTTTATGAGCCTGAGAGATCATATGGGTCAACAATTCTCATTTCTTAGTTACAATAAATAAGCCCTTCTCAAGGAAGTGAGCCAAGAGCCACTCATCTGAGCCAGCGGATTCTAATTCTGCTGTGCCGGTGCGCAAAGCAAGCACGCTTAGACTGCGATGTGCAATCTTTGGTCTGCCTATCATTGTCCATTAAAGGCTGACTCCGCTAGGCAAGAGGACCACTACTGGGATTTTTCAACTACTAACTGATGACCGGAGGACTACTCTCCTTCTTCCACTACTGATATTGACTGACCTGTTGAGAGGAAGTGGAGTTTGGTTATGTTCGAGTGTGTAAGCATTTATTTCCTCGGTCGATTCGTCTGCTCATTCAGCCTATAATTCTTATCCAATTGCTTCTTCCATTCCAATAAGTCTTATGAAACGAATTCGGCTGGAGATAGGCATTCGGATTCGTTACTTGGGGCTGATGAGGGTAAGGAATCCGTTGTTTCGGGATAAATTAGTTTGGCCTCGGCTGAAGAGGAATAAAAGACTAATAGCTTCTTCGCAACCGTTTTCTTGCTCCCCCCAAAACTCCTCTAGTGGGGGACAAATTAACAGAGACATCAGACTGCATACCTGTCATTTCAGAGGCAAGGAAAGGTATTCAAGTTACGTTGTCAGTCTACGGTATCGAAGCTTCGGCTTAGTCACAATCTACCTTCCCTATAGTTTAAGAGGGAATGTTAGTAGTTCCCCTTATGTGAGGAGTGAGTAACGAGTGAGGAAAGCTCTATCAAAGGTATAAGAGTGGACTTCTAACTAGTAGCTAGTCTGAGGTAAACGACTGAACGATTGGTAATTGAGTTCAGGACTGGTAATTGAATCATAGACTAAGCATTGTGAAGAGCTCAACTTATTATAATGAATGCAATGATTCTGGGCAATTTCCGAACTCTAATGAGGAACGGAGAATCACCCATTAAAGCTGTGGAAGTAGGGATTGTTGCATTCATTAAAGCAAAGTAAACGATACACGTGCGCGGATAAGCTTTCTTTCCTTCTAACGAAGGCAAGCCGTTAGTCAAGAGGTTAGTTACCAGTTCTTCGTTCATAGGTACTCCCTTGCTCCACCTTTTCGGCCTAGTCACTCTCTCGCCTTATAGCTAGGAGTGTTCAATAAGAGTTGTGAGTGACTCTAAAAAGAGAACAAGCTGTCAAGAGTGAAGTCAACAGAGTCGGTATCAACACCTAAAGTCGGCAATCACTCTCTGTCCAAAGTTAGGAGTTCCGTTACTAGTCATCGACTCAAAGAGTCGGGAAGGACAGTGTAACCATCCCTCGTGTTGAGGGAAACTGCTTCTAATGCTATTTAACTGGGCAATTTCATTACTTTAATTCAGCGGTAAAATCTATCAACAAGCGGAAAGACAGATCGCTTCGCTTAAGCTCGGGCAAGGTAAGCAAGAGCGCGCGCTAAAGACGAATAGCCAAGCAAAGGGAGGTAGGGAAGGAACAGATTCGATACTAAAGAGCAATAGGGCACTCCTAAGCGAGGAAGGCAGTGAGCTCGGTTCAGGAACTTGCCTGCATGAATTAATCTTTCGAGAAAGCACGGTGCTTTGTAAACCGTCTAACAAGTGTGAAGTGAAGTTAGCGACTATAGTTTCGTTTTCGGGATTGGATTACTTCCCTGCGTTAGAGGGAGTTATGAGTGAGTAGCTACTATGGTAAAAGCCCCATATGCTATCAGATTCATAGAGTCTTTATTGCAGGAAAGTAGAATAGGTATATATGTGGATTTGTAATTGGGAGTTCCTCTTTCAAGACAAGACAGAGTGCAGTTAGCGACTCGCTCCACAGATTCGGCTTAGTTCAAATATCCCTAGTTTGATAGCGGAGTTAAGTGGAGAAGTAACTAGGAGAATCAAGACAAGCAATCCAATCAGGAACAAGGTAGTTAGGGTCTAATGCCATCATTTAGTGGTCTAAACCTATAGACAGGAAGAGCTTCCTATTAAGTTTCGGGTTATTGGCCTCTGGAACAAAAGTCATAGGATGCTAGCTAGATTGATTGGTAGATTAGAGGTCTTCCGTCTAGCCTCTTGCTCCTTATCTCAGACAGAGCACAACGGGTAAGGAAAGTGCTGTTAGGCCGGAGTGTCTTTTTCTTCAGGGGTCGATTCCGCTGGTTCGGATTGGGAAAGAGCAGCCCGTCACTCAGGTTCGACGGAATGATTCATCCCTATGCTATGTATGATTCATCGGATTATTCTTATGCGTCTTCGGTGGGTGATTTAACGTATTCGGCGTCTGAAACAATGTACTCGCATGCTTACTTATCTATTCCCATCCACCACCCTTCAAGGGAAAAGAGAAAGGATTAGCGCGAACCATTCTCGATGAATCAATCTCGTAGCGTTTTGATTCGCCTTTTTTCTTGTTTCAAAAATCTTCCAGGTAGCACATAACCAAGTTCGTTCAGCTATGATTTTATCAATCGCATACTTAAGATACAAACATTCGCATACATAAAAAAATCAAAGTGCCATTAAGCACGCATAAGAATATAGAAAGTACATAAAAGACCTTGCCCCTTCAACACGTACTCCAAATTACCCAGTCAACAAAAAGATTAGGGCATAAAAGACCCAACCAGTCATTCACTCAGGAAAGATTCTGTTAGTGTCCAATTCAAATTCCTTTTCTATCAAACGGAACCTCCATCTCATAAGCGAGGATATCACTGAAGCAAGCTCATCTTCCCTATTCATAGACAATCTTCCAACTTGACTGGCCGATCGCTCTCTTTGAATACGTTAAGGGCTCACTCCGTCCAGCTGAAGATCGAAGTCCTGATTCACCAATCTCTGAGTAAGCAACCTTTTCTAATAAGAAAAGGACTCGTGCTCGCTGCTTTTCTCATCTATGCTTTCTACCATGACTAAAACTGAATCGGGAACAGAGATCGGGATGGAATCGCCTTTCCTTCTTCGTCTGCCTAAGACAGAGTCCCGCTTTTCTAAGAGAAGAGGAGGTGGACTACTGAAATCTATCTTCTTTTTCTATGTTATTCATTGGTCGGTCTATCAATCGTAGAGGAATGCCCACGGTCCTGACTTTGTTCCAACTAGGCCTGTGTAGCTTTCTTTCACTGAACACCAAACGGGCATTCTCCGTGCTGGCATGAACAACAACGAAAGAAGAATTACAGATTGGCTTTGTTGCACCGATCCTAAAGCTAGAGTGAACTAATCGGAGCTCAATAGACTGGATCTTGACCTTATTTTATAGCCCTTTCCCTATCGCACTGCTTGATGAGATCTGAAGGTGGGCAAGGTAAGAAAGCGAAGTCGAAGTCGGTTTGTTAGCAACTTCCGTTGTCAGTTCAAATCCCAGCCGCTTATGGGGAATAGGCTGAAACAGGAAAGATTCTCGATAAGGCTAGGTTGGAAGCGCAGAAAGGCCTTTGAGAACGATTGATTGGAATAGGTAAAATAGATAGAAGAATTGCAATACGGAGATCCTTCTATTAAAGAAATGAGGAGAAATTGTACTACAAGGAAATTCTCTGCGCTTTCCTGAAATGATGAAAGGCAAGAAGCTCCGTCTCCGTCCCTTCCCTTCTGTCCAAGACTCTTGAATCAGTCTCGTCTTACATTCCCTCCTCTCCGCCTAGGCGAAAGAGAGTCCCGCCTATGGTCTACTCAAAGGTTGAAGAGAAAGATTGTGGGTCAGATCAATCCATTCCCTTGTTCAGGGAAGATCCATGGAATAGGAAATCCTTTCTTTAATAGAATATCTAAATAAAGATCAGATCTCCATCGCGGATTCACCGGCTTTCTTCTTTTGAACATAGATGGAATTTCCTTCTCCCTCCTTCTCTTCTCGTCGTTGGTCGTTAACGGCCTCACTCAACTAGTAAGACTTCGTAGCTCCGATCCTACAGCTAGAGTTCGCTACTTGACTTCGCTTCCTTCTCGAATTGACTTTCACTACGCCCTGGGAAATCTGTCCTTAAAGCATTTCATTGACCTACAGAACTGAACGAAGACACAGGCACACTGAACCTTGAAAGCGAGTACGAGCCTGATTCTTCTGCCTTGACTGATTGGATTTTCAACTGAACTTGCTACTTTTGAACTTTTATCATTCTTCCTGTTTCAGCAAGGGTTCATTGCGATCTCTCCTGACTAAATGAATGAGAGATTGAGCCCTATTCATAAATATATATATATCTCAAGCCGGATGGAATGAATTGCACTAGCTTCTTCCCACTGAATTCAGAAAGAGTCTCGTATCGACCGACCAACTAATAACGACGAATATAGATGTAGAATTCTATCTATTCGATATCTGTTCTCGAAGCCATCCTTTTGTTCTTGAAGAACCTTGCTATCGAGACCCAGTGAGACGGCTTCGTAACCATTAGTGTTGACCGCGGATATCCCAGGTCACATTGCGTGCGGGATGTGTCGACCGGCAATGCGAGGTCGTTTAGAGCATCTCTCGTTCACAAGGCTGTTCTGGAGAACAGGGGGAGCTTCACATAAGGCAGGAACGAGCGTAGACAAAGAGGAGACTTTGATTTAATTTTAATATATCCGAAAAGTGCAACTGTTCATTTTCTCGGGATTTTTAGATGAAAGTGAAAATCCTTTCCAATACTTATTAAGTCAAGATATAAATAACCAACACTTAGATTTATTAAGTCATTTTTGCATTTTCATGGGCTCTATAGGCGGAAATGGCAGTTATGCCAATTTTCCCGGGTTTTCATGAACCGACTCTAATTTCATCTAAACTGTAGGTAGATCACCTCAAACTAACAGAATCGTAATTTCATTATACGAGACTCGAATCTAGGATCTGAATCGTTCCTTCGGGTTGAGATTGGTGCACTTGAGGCTGATTTCGTTGTTGATCAAGGAATTTTTTGACTGCAGATGATTCATAAGGCAAGTTATTCTAGGTGCTCACCTACCCTTTTCGTTCGTCCTTCAAGAGTAAGACTGTATCTGCCTTTTCCGATAAGGCTTCTCTTTTTCAATTCCAGATCCTTGGATAGCAGGAGTTTTTATTTCTTAATAAGAAAGAAATTTAAGATGTACAAATCCGAAACGATTTTCGATTTTATTGAGTCTTTCAAGAAGAACGAAATGAGGAGAATGCTGAATCCAGAAAAAGAAAGATCAAAAGAAAAGAGCTTTTCCACTGGTGACCACTTTTCTATCGCTTTGCTCTCTTTCCTTCTAAGGCTATATCTACATAATCCTCATCCTCGACGGGGCCCGATATCCTTTTAACAAGTCCTTCCAACCTGCCAAACCAAACAAATAGAATTTAGTGGTAAGGGACTCTGTTTAAGAGAAAGGGCTAGACGTTCTGCGTCTTCTTCAAAAAAAGAAGGTGTCAGATTTTTCTTCTTATAGTCCTGAGGAAGGTCGACTTGAGAGTCTTTTTCTCTACTGCGCACGTAGGCGTCGAATACCCTATCCTAATCAAAGATTCAAACGGACATTTCATTATCCTTTCTGTATGCGTTTCGCTCTGCTCTATCCCTTCTCCCTAAAGCCATCTCTCCTTTTGGCTCGACCATTCCTTGAACCTCTCATCAATCACCCTTGAATCCCATTTCTATATATATCATTTTGGACTGAAGACCAAGCATTGCTTTCAAAAATGGACTCCTCACTTCTCTTTCTCAAACATTGCAATCAAGATCTCTGATCGATACCTGCTTATCTATAAGCATCCCATCAAGCACTTTCTTTCAGCAGAGTTTGATATTTGATATCCGATTTGATAATTACATAGTTCAGAGATAACCTGCGTTAGTTGCGGCTTAGAGATAAAGGCCTGTCATCCAAGAACCTCGACTCGCCTCTCGAGTCGCCTTCTGTAGGGTTGGGATAATTACGGGAATCAAACTTCCTTTATTGCCCAACTTTTTTTTTTCGAAACTACAGGCAACAAACAATAAGGCGGCCCTTGGAATTTGCCTTCCTAAGCGAAAAGATAAGCTAACTATAAAGCGAAGCTTAGTTTCCTCGGAGAAAAAGAAAGAGGGTAGCAAAAACTTTTTCCATGGCCTAATAATAAGAATGACAAAGAGATGTCTAGGAAGTCCTGCATTGAGTCGAAAGCCTCTTCTTGGGACTGGGGAAGTAAAGAAGGTGAGGCGTGGTCCCCGTCAAACATCAAACACGTGAACTTTGAGTTAACCAAAAAACTTAACACTAAGGGTATCCATCCTTGCTTCATCAGATCAGGTAGGCTAGGAAGAAATAACAGAGCAGAGAAGTCCAATTTTTAAGAAAGAACATAGAAGAGAATCTAAATCCTTCATTACGTAGGGTAACAGTTGAATTTCTCGATTGGCAGGCAAAATGAGCTCTCCAATGAGTGCACCGAAAAGGGGCCAGAGAGACGCTTAGATCGTTTAAGATCGAATGGATCTGTCTTGAGGTGAAGAGGGAATGTTAAATTGAACTTCAGTCCCAGAATCTTCTCTTTTTTTTTTCCTATCAGTAGGGGAAGAAGCGCGACTGTTGGATCTAATAGTCTTTCAAGAAATTTCAGTCTTTTTGTTAACAGTTAGCGGGGAGATAGGATTTAGAGCTTTCGGATGCTCGCAGGTCTTTGCTTAGTCTCTTTCCTTCTAGGGAAAAAACTGTAAAATAGAATTTCATTCTTGATCCGCTAACAGCTCAGTGGGCTTGGAAAGCTCCTCACCGGAATCTAAGACGGAGACAGACATTTTCGTTTTTGACAGTCTTCCCAGAGTTCCTTCCTTTATCAGCTAGACAAAATCCAGTAGTCATCTTCTCCCTTATCAAAATCTCTGTATGCAAGAAAGAAATTACATATAATCGGGCTCTGGCTGGCCTTACAGGATACTTAGGTAAGAAAGTCTGGTAGTTAATGCATAGGCATCATACCCGGGAATAAGGAAGCCAGTCAGATCCTAAGTCTTTTATAGCGCCCTATGCCTTAGACCCTTAGACGAAGAGGTTGCGGGCTCGAAAAGCTATTAATCTCCCTTAATTGAAATTCCTAAAACAAGGTATTCAATGCAAGCAAGAAGTCAAGCTACAAACATCTCTGAGTTCCCGGTCACATCAGTCCTGCTAGGGGAAATCTCTGACTTTGCAGGTCAGAATCTCCTCTCTTCTAGCCTTTGTGCCTTCCCCGCTGGGGTCCACAAGCTAGGTAAGAACTTTCCAAACCCATTTCATCACGGGGAACAGACGGACTGAAACAAGTCTAACTAAGTCTTTTTAAGACCGGAAGAAAGGATTGATGTTCCTAAGAAAGGCTCCTGCCTATCTGTTTTATAAAGAAAGCCAGTAAAGTCTCTTAATTCCCCTCATTCATAAGATATGGGACTAAAGACAGTTGAAATAACATTTCATTTCAGAGTCAAAGCCATGGTAAGGTAATCATATCCATTATAAGGATCAACACCCTGCCAATGACCTTATCTTCCACTGTAGAGGGAAAGAGGCTAAGAGAAGAGAAAGCCCGACCGAAAGAGATTCCTCTTTCCATCTTGGTGAAATCCCCTGCTGCTTCAGCTGAGATGGTAGTTTCAAGCATAAGCTAAAAGGGTAGCTAGGCTGTGGGGAGTTGCAAGACTGTCAGCAGCAGGAGAACTGCTAGCTCCCTCAGTTTGCTTTTATGGATCTAATTGGGATATCGGGAGATTTCTATTTCTCTTGTTGCAAACCCTTATGAATGAGTTATGAGTTGAAAAAGCCTGGATAACAACTACCAAAGCTAAATCTCATACTAGTCCCGTCTCTGCTCTTCCAAAAGCCAGTAATAAATTGAATTAGGTAAGTAAGGATAGCCTTATATGAATATGAGGATGCGCTTTCAGTCAGTATTTTACTAGAGCCATAAACGCCATATAAATAGGTAAGGTTTTCAACGTCAAACATCTTTTATTCCCGCCTTTTTTGCTAAGGCATGAATACAGGCTGAAAAGATCATAAGAGAAGAATGTTTAGCTTCGTAATGAAAGCATTCTAAGCAGCAGGATTGAAGTCAGAAGCCTTGGAATTTGGAATCTATTACAAATCCCATAGAATCTATTCCTGCCTCTTGCTCAAGACAGCTTAGGTAGGAAAAGTCTCTTTTGGTTAGAAGTTAGACGGGAAATAGTGAAGTTCGAAAGGCATTTATTACCGATTTTCACTATGTTGATTATCTCTGCTGTGCCAGATGCAACTGAATAAATTTAATAGGTAAGGTAAGAAAAGACTAAGCAAGAGGACTGAACTCATTCTATTTTTATATAGCTGCCCGTCCATTGGAAGATCTGCAAACAAGGAAGATCTTATTGTGCAATCCCGTCCTTAAACAGATAGGGAGGTAATTCATGTCTTTATTGACTTTACGTCAGCCCGCCTTTCTTCTTTTTAACTCCTTGAGCAAAAAAATGCCGTTGCAAGCAACTATTTAATACTATAAAATAGAAAGCTTTTTAAAAAATAGTAATGGCAATTCCTCTTACTCATTAGTGGAGTTCAGTCCCGGCTATGCCAACTACCGTAGATTCAATGCTTACAACTAAGTCCGGTTAGAAAGTCGTCTAGGCTTCGTCTTAGTTCCCAGGGAGCTAGAATAGTTATAAGCTTGTAGAGTTAGTCAGTACTTTACTTTGAATACAAATACAAGTCCGATGGGCTATTCTTCTAGGCGGATCTGCCTTACCGGTGAACCTATTAATATTCCTTATTAATATTCCTTCCCGGCCCGAGGATTCACTGCCTTATGCCTTTTAATCTATTCCAACGGAGGAAAGCAACCGTAACTCATAAAAACAAAGAATTTTGGTTACTAAACCCGTATCTTCTGGTAACCTTGAAGTAGAGGAAGTAGCCCTAGTTTACTAAGTTGCAGCTCTAGAATAGAAGATTAGACTTCTGAGGCTAAGCCGTAGAATCTAAGATGTTTCCCCTTAGCGACTAAGAATCTTACTAGTCCAGTAACTAGCTCCTTGGGAAAGGGAGTCAATGCAGCTCTTTCAATCCCCATCAGTTTGATCAAATGGCCAGGAAGGCAGTTCGAATCCATTCCTATGTTTTCATTACTCTTTCTTTCTTTTGTGATACTATACCGATCTTAGAGAGCCGGAGAGACTGAATTTAGTTACGAATGCAGGAAAGAAAGATGGATTGAGCAGCAAGCAAGTAGTATTTTAGTTAAAGAACGAATCTGTCTCAGATCTGTCTTTCAAAAGGCTAAATGCCGTATGTTGACAGAGAAATGAAATCCTATGTCAACAGTAGCAGTTGACTTTGTAGATGGAAAAATGTGTTCACACGTCAGGAAATGCTTGTGAAAATGCTCTATTTCTTGACTTCTATTTTCTGGTCCAATAGACCTAAAAACAGAAATTTTTTTTTTTTACTAGTTCCTGGGAGGACGGGGAAAATCGTAGTTATAAAGGAAATAGCAGTCTTCTATTATCCGGTTCAATATCACGGAATTAAGAATCTCTTTTTACGATTCCTTCTTTCTCCTCAGCATGGGATAAGACTCATGGATTTATTAGAAATCTAGTTAAGATACCCGGAACTACATAAAATCACCCTGGGCCGACACCCATAGATGAAAAGATGAAAGGCCAATAGCATGATCTCCCTCTATTGCTTCATGGGAACAGACTGAGGAAAAGCAGGAGTAGAAAGAAAGAACTACGGATTTATGGTTAATGGGAATTAGGAACTTAGGACAACCATAACGAAAAGGAGTTGGGGCGCGCAAACCTATTGATTTAGTTCTTAGACCCATTTCATCAATTCTAACACCCGGAGATTGTCCCCTTTTATCTTCCAAAGCAGGCCTTATTGAAAGGAGACTTAAGAGTTACTGCTTTAGGTTTTAGAAGGTTTAATGTTCTCTGATATAATACCGACTGGAGACAGATACAGATAAAGGGGAAATCAGTCTTTTTAATATTGAAAAAATTCATTAATAGACTAGTAAGACCAGAGAAAGAATAGATGGCATTTCAGGTAAGGATATCCTTATGATGAAGTTGAAGCTTGAGCTCTAGTAATTATCTTTACCACTGCTGAAGGTGCAATTCCCGCAGTATGCCTATTTATAGGTTTAGTTTCCGGGTAATCACTCTAAAATCCCTTCGCCGCCTCTTAACTGATGCGGAAAGAGACTATATAATAAGATCCATTAGCAGCTGTAAAAGCGGATATTCCTATCTCTTCTCTAGGAAATAAAGAGGGAAAATTCCGGATGGACGAAAGAAGGTATAGTAGAACATAATTACGTAAGGAAAAAAGTCAGTCTAAAGGCGGACGGTAGACCTGAAGCCTAAGAACTAAGAAGAAGAAGCCCGGGATGTTGGAAAAAAGTCATAATTTACTCTTTGCAAAAAGCCTTCTTTAATTTTCTAAATTAAATCTTAAAAATTAGAAAGTAGTAAGAAGCATGTAGAAATAGAAAGCTAGTCAGTCTGATCTTCCGATTCCTAGTGAGATTGAGTTACGACCTATCTTCTTACAAAGAACGAGAGTTCTAAGGAAAGCATCATCTATTCTCCGCTCCGATAGGTGAGTTGAACGAAAAGAAGAAGTTTCCGATTCCCTATTGAGATCTTAGGGTTAAAGCTAGTACAGAAGATAAGTCCGACTTTTCCTTGGATTTGGATATTGGGATCTTAGGGTTAAGTACTAAGACAGGAAAGAGTATGCAGGGTCAATCCCCTGTTTTAACAGATCTTGTAGTTGCAAGCCCGGGATGAATGGCTAGGAAAAGATGCTTCAACGGGAATTTCATATGAAAAGTGAAAAGATTGTCCTCAACCCATTCCTTATCTAAGATGGTAGGTTGCAACTTCTATTTAGAAAAAATTTCATACTTTTAACCTGAACTTGTTAAGTCAAGAAATAAATAACCTTTCTTACTGCCCTTCTTTGGATTCAAGAAAGAGCTTCCTATCTTTAGATAGCCATTCTCGGTTTTGAGTTCGAGTTGTCTTCCATCCCGATCCCGCCCAATCACTTTCCTTGAAAGTGCCTTTCCAGTTGTTCCATTATGCACCAGTCACTCCGTCCCTTATAAGTAGATAGGATCTTTTTTGCATCAGTCAATGTAAATCCATCCGTTTTAGTTTCAATTTGCTTTCTTTATTGGTTCTAATTCAGCCTGAAGGCAATGCCTCTTCGTTTTTTTGTTTTCGATTTGCTTGTAAGCCTGAAGGATTCATTTTCACGTGAAGGAAAATCCTTAGTCCGCACTATCTTTTTCGAATATCCCTTTTCGAACGTTGGTATGACCCTTTACTATTAGTATAGTACTTTTTTATCCTAGTCTTGACTTGGTTCACGGCCTATCTTTACTAAAAGGAATGTGCAGCTCACGTACCTTCCGGCTTCAAGAATATAGCAGTTGTAGCAGTTCTGTGTGGAGCACGATCGGCATAAGGACTTCGGTTTACGGAACGTAGCTAAAGGTGCTGTCTTAAATAGAATTTCTTCTTTTCTGATAGCAGCTACTATAAGTAATTAAGCTATTTCCTGAGTCAAATCAAGAATAGCGGACTTTCGGTTGTTGGTCAGTTGGTATTAACAACTGAGTCAAAGTCAAACATTCCTTCTTGGACTGGCGTGAAATCTCATCATTCATTGTATCAAAAGGTTATTTATATCTTGACTTTGAAAGTAAAGGAAAGCGACTTACGGAAGTCCATAATGGAGAACCCTGAAATGGCAGAGCACCCCAAAAGAACTCACGGGACAAATTCGCTTCTATCGAAGATGCCCGTGTAGCCGTCTTAGACGGGACAGCTTTCAACGAAGGAACCTATTTAATCCAAGGACACATAGTTGAAATAAATAGGGTTCGCTCACTGAGGTCGAGCGGGTTGGGGCCGATTGTTTTGTATTGATAGAATGGGATCAATCTTGAGAATGCCAATGTGCTTGCCCCGACCGATACCACCATTCATTACCGTGAACCAGCCCCTCTTCAGTATAGGCAGGTCTTTCTTTAGAACGGATTCATTCCAGAACAGAAACCCTAATTTAGAATCTGAATCGCGCTTGGAGCCTATCGCTAGAACGAACAACACACCAGCGACCAGACTTGCTACGCTAGTAGGGCTTGTGGGCAAAGCTTCAGATCGAATTTGATCAAAAAGGATAGGGAAGTCTAACTCACCCTCGGGGGGAGATATCGGAATAAAGTACCCTGCCGCTGGATTCAAGGATTGATCTTGTCTTATGAATAGATAGGAAGAGAATCTGATCAATGACGGCAATCTTGTCCGAAAGAATCACTTTGTCCCGTAACACGCTTAAGCGTGTGAGTCACAGACTTTGTACACCTTCGCTCGTCACTTCACTTACTGAACTTACCGAAACTCGCTACCGTAAGATCACAGAAAGATGTATTCACCTTAAAGTCTAGGCCTACCTTCTATCTATAGGCTCAAGGGACGGTCTGAGTTCTCTGCGATTAGACTCTTCACTCTTCTGGCCTGAACAAGATCACATCCAAAACATCCATCAAGGACAGGGGGGAAAAGCCATTGCCAAGGGTGGTGATGGAAAGCCAAACGATGGTAGGCCGGACTACGAGGAGAAGAAGAAAGCATATGTGCCCAGAGGTGGGTGCTAAATAAATATGCAAGGGGCCACATGCCATGAGGGAATGCCCCAAGCTTGGGTCCTTGAATGCCATGGAAGAGAGGCAGGAAGCCCAAGCTAGTCAAGATCAAGCTGCTGCAGTGGCCAAGATCTCTTAGCTGCAACTGACAGAATGATTCGTATGGAATTGAGTTTGGCCATAGGAGAAAATGGTTAGAAATAATCGATGCCTACGGTTTGTGTGAAACCTTTTCGCCACAATACGATCCCTATGTTCGCTCCTCTCCTTATAAGTCGACTGGCTAGCCTTAAAATCGATATATTCTATTTATTAGCACAGTACACTATTGCTTACGCTAGCTAGCTGTTCTTTCGTTCCAGTAGCTCTAGTTGGATTGAATCCTACTTTGATTCTTTCACTTTGCTCTGCTTATTTGTTGAGGCAGAGCGTGTTCTCATTTAAGCATGTAGCTTTGTTTTTAAAGAGAAGACTCACTCAAAGATGGGTCAAGTAATACGTATCTCAGTTCAATACTTGAAGTGAACGAACTATCGAAGTCTAATAGTCTTCCCAAAGATACGTATCGTCGTTCAATGAGTTTCACTGCTCTTCGAGCGTTTCGTTTCACTATGTTCAACTCATTTCTTTTAATACGTATTCGTTTATCAACGATACGTATCTTTTCCTTCGGAGATTTCCGCCTCATTTTGACATTGAGTCATAAGAGGAAAGGAACGTTTCCCCATCGGGGGGAAGGCAGGGTTTTTGATTCCAATAGCGAGGATATAAAAGTGAAAGCCAAGCAATACCTTCTCTATAGTATTGATCTTCTTCAACCAATGTAACATACTCATTCCAAGCAAACCTATAGAAGTCAGCCCTATTATAAAAGATATCGCTCAATAAAGTACATCAGTTAGAGATTCCAGGAAGAAAGCAGGAACTAAGTAGCTGCCAGTAGTTCTTGTTCAGTACTCGATGTTGTAGCTCCTTCGAAGTTGGTAGTATGCTATCGTAAGTCAGAAGCAGCATTCCCTGCTCAATCAAGTGAAAGGCAAGTAATCGAAGATTCCGAACGCTGTCCTTCCCTCGGGCTGCGTCAGCTACCGTAGATAGGTGGCTTGAGCCTATAAAGTGAGTAGTCGAAAGGGAGCAAGTAGCGGATAGCGATCGAATACGGGATGATGATGGGTGAAAGAGAGCCCAAAGGCTGGCTATGCTATGCCACAAATGAAAAGAGGGTGTCGGATATAGCTGACAAAGCACATTTTTCAATTTCTCTAAGGCCTCGAAACAGAAAAATCTTTCTCTTTTTGAGCTCATAATATAATAGAAGAATGAATTGTTGGGGGAAAGGGAAGGCTCCAGGCGATTCCGCAAGTAGTGCAAGAGAGCAGGACAGCATAACTCGTAGGATAGCTATGACGAAAATCCGTATACTCAGACGAGGGCCTACGGGGTTTAAGTTACAGGGTTCGCCTAACTAATTCGATGTCCGGGGGAAGGCAGCAACCAGGCCTCAGAAGACGCAAGGGAAGAAGACTAGCGAATATGAGGTTAGCGTCTTCGAAGGTAAGGTCGACGGCAAAGAAGAAGACTTTATTCTTTAGAGGATTCATTTCCCGTAACATCTTAGATTCGCTTTCCTCTCCTACAAACCCAGAATCGAATAATAAACAGTCGATCTTTCGTGTCCCTCATTTCCACTTTCAACAACAATCGGACTTTTTTCTTTGTTAACAGCCGTTCTCCGGTCCCCAATACGATATGAGATTTGCTTTCTGATCCGGATGGAATTCCTTCTGTTTCTTAGAGTAGGCATAGGTAAAGGAAACCGAGTCTCTAATTGCTTTGCCCTGCCCGGGTTAAATAGAAGAAAGAGGTTCGCTCTAATAATCAACAAGATGGGCCAGGCTCTGTCGTTGGGTCTCTTGCCTAACAGAATATTCGAGTAATGCCGTATCGTAAGAATTAGTTGGACTTGTGTCCCAAGAGAATTGGAGACTTGAAGAAGTCGGAACTCCTAATAGAAAGCGGGAAGATTACAATTTCTTTTTAGCCGGGTTACCTGGCCTTCAACGACAAACACATAATAGTAGAGATTCGCGATTCCCGTCCTCATTCATTCATTTTCACTCTGTTCAGAACCATCCTCAGGATAAATAAGTCAGTCACCACCCTAGAGCTTCTGTGAGGATACATCCCATCTCGATTGTATGAAGTAGGTCGAGTGGTCTCAGTTCCGACAACGTTCCCTACCGCATATTGAATACCCACTAATACTCATTTACAGCGCTTACGTCGCCGTCGCTTACCGGAAGAGAACCTTATCGCGTTCTCGACTCTGTACTTTATCGTTCACTCCCGGATAGCTCCTTTTTATTTTACTGCTTCCTTCGAGGAGTGCGCTTTGACTATTCCAGCTCGTTCAGCTACCGCAGCCTCTTCGATTCGCCCCTCACCTAATGGTAATAAAAATACGTACATAAAAGAAAGAAGGGCTCCGTTATTTTTCCTGGGTTCCGCTCATCCCGTGTTCGCTTAAGCGAGGAGACTCCAACCCCACCAGCCTTTATGCTGTTTCCGCATCTCTATTTCTTTATGTTTCGCTCACTTCCCCGCCCAGGAAAGAGAGGATCACATGCGCCCTAGCAGCCCCCCTATTGAGATAGGAGGTAGCCCTCGCTCGTGTATTTCTTCTTTTTCTATGTATAGGAAGCAACTGTCTTTATTATGTTATTATGATTCCGCGTGCTTACATATCTTCCGAATGATCTAATCTAATGGCAGCCTCGCCTTTGGTTTCAATTGCTCCACCATTATAGGCTCACTGTGTCCGGATTAGCAGCCACTGTTGACAACAGATCTAATAGTTCTAGCAAGCCGAGCGTTAACGAACACCCTATTCTATCTAATCTATCTAAGGAAAAGGGAGATTCCCAACCTCCGAACCGAAGAAAGAGTATGAATAGAGTTCCATATCTAACACAATCTATTTTTTACCGGGCGAGAAGATGATTCAGGTATCCCTGAAACCTACTTATTTCAGCTTCATCATTGTCCTTGTTCCGCGAACTGGCTTTTGGTATGAAGCAGCTGCAACTATGGACATCAAAACCAGACTTTTTCTATGTTAGCAGCCCCGAGTAAAGAAGGAAAGAACGAACCAGAACGAGCACGAGCGAAAGGAATAGTTAAGCATTCTCATAGGCTCCAGGCGAAAAAGAGAGGAAAAAGGCTCTTCCTTCTTTTGTCACAAGAATAGCTCCAGTTGAATAAGCTGCGATTGTTAGCGTCTGTAAAGGTCGCGAAGAGGGTAGATCTTTGAACAGCAGAAAAGACGGATCTGAGAACATAGCCATAGTTACGGTTTCAGGGCTTAGCTTAGGCCCTTTCCTAATCTAATGCCATGCCCTTACAATGGCGAATCCAAGACCTCTTGCCGATTCCCAGACCAGTGTAGGCTTGCTTCGCATAGGCTACACAAGCTAGGTTCACGCTTTCAAGCCAGAGCTAGGCTTCTTCCCACTGACCGCTACTAATAAGATCAGAGTTGCCGAACCACTACCTACTAGTAGGTAGTGCCTTCCTCCAACGGATAGGGGTTCAATAGCTGCTAATTCTGTAACAACTTCTTCTTATCAACCTCCCCCAGGGAAGTCAGTACGGTAGCAGGAATAGATCTACTGGGCCTTGAGTCGGGTTTGGACTCCTCTCTCCTCACTACTCTCTTTGGTTCTGCTTTTTAGAGGCCTGTAGAGGGGTAGATGTTATTAGCTTTATCGGCGTAACGAAGTTTAGTATCCATCTGTTAGCCAGGAGCGTAGCCTTTCCCGCTTTGGTACTTCATCCCGTCGGTACATTGCTACATTTTACCGAAAGCCTAGAATAAAGAGGAGGGAAGCTGACTAAGGCAATCAAATCTCTCTCTTATCTTTGGCGGACTGGAACGAAGGAACTATTGAAGAGAACTCCAGCACTTCTGACCAACTTCCTTCTTCTCGTAGGAGGCATTCTACTAGCAAAGAAGACTCCTATAAGTTGGTAGGACCTAGTTGGGGCTTTGTGGTCTAATTCTTTGCCGAAAGAGGTCTCCGCCGACCCAACGACTTTCCGATGTGATTGACAAGCAGCGGGGCATGGAACGGAATAAGATATTAGCAAGTCAGTACCCCTTACCTGCATACGAGCCGTTCTGTTGAAAGATCTGTTACCGAAGATGTCTTACCAGCAAGTTGAGAAAGTGAGGGTTCATACCGTAGCTCAGTTTCAGGAAGTTAGTGAGTGAGGGAAGGATGGAAGGGTTCATTGGCCAATCTGTTCTGTTTGAAATATCAACACCGTGGCATTACTTCAATTGCATAAGCTATTGCAATAGTAGCTATGGCATTACAATAGTAGCTATCGTAACTTCGTTACTCGAACTAGCCTTTCCTTTGCTCCGTTGCCTAGTCTAACCTTTATAAGACCTACTTCCTAATACCAGCAATGTGGATTCGCGTTCTATAAGCAATTTATGGTGATAAGGCGGGTAGCCTAGCTAAGACAGCTATCTATGCTTAGTCCGACTCCTCCTTTATTGATTTTCGTGGTGAAGAACTCAGTAGCTGACCCTACCCTGATTAGCTTTCCTCTCTGCCCGCAAGCAAGCTATCGAGCTCATCCCGTGTAAGAGAGTTAAGAGCGGCTCAATCTTCTTCTCCCGCCCTTGACCCAAGCCCTCGTGCTGTATGGTATGAGCAAACCCTGCCTTTGACTTGTAGGTATAAGAAGATCCACCAGCGAATCAAAGAGCAGCATTCCTTCATTGATGGTAAATCGCTTCTTATATACTGACCTCGGCACACCCATATTGACTTCATTCTCCTCTCGGTTCTTGCTATCGGATGCCCTTGCGGAAGATCCTTCTAGGCTTTGATTTTGACTCCATCGGATCTTCTTTGTCCCCGACCTAAAAATCAGGTAAGATGTTCATGTCAGGGAATCCTTCTTTCACTTAAGAAGTCAGATCTTTTCTCCTGCCTTATTGATGTCCAACAATCGGGTTCTTTCGCTCAATCGATAGTTATTGCTTAATTGAAGCTTGCCCCTTCATTGCATTGTAGAGCCCCCATATGTTCACTAAAGATGAAGAGGCTGGTAGGCTTGCCACCAAAGACAGATCTCTATACTATATATAAAAGAAGGCTATTCTAGAATCATTTTGATAGAGGGGAAAATCGCTCAGCTTCAAAGCTCCCCCTAAGATATATAAAAGAATTCCTGGCCTCTTCCTCATCAATATATAAAAGGGAAAGGGAAAGATAATAGTTACATTCTTTAATTGAATGAGTAGAACTCGAAATCCATCATTGGCTAAGGGAAAAGCTTAAGCTTAATTCCATATCCATAGAAGTCGAATAAGAGTTCAACCCACTCACTTTGAATAAGACAATTGTATTGGATTGGCGCCGTTCTTTGCCTGAGCCTGTGAAGCGGTAGAAATGATCGCGCTACCATCTTGCACTCAATCGAATCGAAAGGACCCTGCCTTGCCTATTATACCAAAAGGAATAATAAGATATGAAATATATGAAATAAGGTCCACTCACTGAGTGAAGAAAGAAATGAAATTCCTTCCCGCGGGTGACGGGGGAGACTTATCCGACTAAAGCATGAAGAAGGGAATTGTTAAGAGTTAGACCTTTCCGTTTCGGTGAAGTAGTTTAGTCTTCTTTACTAGCCCTACCGGAGCAGGATAAAGCAGTCTTCCCAGCTAGCATCCGAAGTTTCAGTTCTGAAGGAAAAGATAGATTCGAACAAGCCTAACTTTATAAACAACAAATAGTTGCGGAGCCGTGTTGAAGCTTCTTGATTGAGTAGGAGAAGCCAGCCCTTATTCTGAAAAGGTAGGGAAGGAAGTAGTTTCCGCGGGAGAATAAAAACCTCAAATAGGTGGGGCACAAGCTTTTGAATCTATTCCACAGGCTTCACATTCTTTTCCCATCTCTTAACCGGGAAGTTACGGAAAAAAGTCAGACGTTCTCCCTTCCTCAACCCTAACTCTGACTGAGGAAAGGCCGTAATGTATTCTAATCCCTATTTCAGGAATCCGCTACTTATAAGTCAAGGCCTGAGACAGAGAAGAACGAAAGGCAGAGATTCTCAGTCTAAGCCCTGGGATGATCATCCTGCCTCTGATGTTCCAACCCTGGGAAAGATATTGATCGATCTATTGTAATAGAGTCCGGAGTAGAAAGAAGAGCATTAGCCACTTATAAGG